CTTAAAGTTCTGTACAAATTGAGGTTTTATATTAAAAACTATAAAGATTCAAATGCGCAGCACGAGGAAATGGGCAAAGGCATTTTCTCCGATAGTTTGGCTGAGCAGCTAAGCAAGCGTCATGATGGGAAGGTCCAAAAGGTTAAGAAGAACCAAGTATGCTTTTTGCGGATCGCTCTCGTACCGAGTAATTGATCTGCGCCTAGCGAGCTGCGCTCGCTAGGCGCAGCATGGACCACAAGAAAGCATCTCTTTTCTGCTCTGGTAAAGAACACCCCCCAACCCCAAAGACAAAGAGCACCTAGGCTCCTAGCTGTATTGCAGGAGCCGTTCTAGGGTTAAAGTAAACCATTATTCATACCAAAACAGTACAGAATGCGTAGCAAGGAATTTACTCCCCTCCAACTTACATCAGATATCCACACGTGTGTAGCCGTAAATATCCCTGGTGTATTCGTTTGTGAAGCAACTAGAATAACGTCGAATGTAGCATTAAGATCATCTCTCGATGGAACGAGAGACATGATCAATCTTTGGTATCCCAACGTTAAGTCGAGCACTGTATGGTTTTTTACAAGATGCAAGTATTCAATCCAAGCAACGTTTAATTGCAAATTAAATGGATTGATAACTAGTTCTCTGGACAGCCACAACTGGCTAATATAGTAAGTAATCGCGGCCATATAGTTTAGCCCCAGCTCAAAAGCCATCCTTGTTGTAACTTCCCAATTTATCTCCAACCACGGTATATACTTCTCGACGAAGCTTCCACGAGAGATAGAGACTTTGAGCTGTGACCTAGGATTTTCCCAGAATAATTCAGGTTTAAGTTTAAACCCTATCTTCGTCTTTGACATAGGAAAGTAACACTGTTTATGTGCTTTACCCTCGGTCAGATTGATTCTACTGGTCACAACTTGTTGGTAGGAGGTTGCGGGTTGAGAGAATAGGAAATCTCGACAAGGTTTAAACACTAGCTGGTAGGTACCAATGAACACGAGTCCTATTGCTATCATCCAAAGAAACACCACGAATGTACGCTGACTGTCATCTTTACGCGGACTATTATCTCGATCACCTGGCTCAGACCACACATAGCTGTCTTCATCCCATTCGAAAGACCAATCTTCCATTTCCTCTTTCCTGAAGTTGTTCATTTGTCAAAAATAAGAGTCAAAAGGATTGGGTTAAAAGACTAAAAACACACACGTGCTTGCCCTGGTTGGAGGGTTCATCCCAACCAGTACAAAACGAGTTACGCCTTCAAACACCGTAAAGGGGCTTGATGCTACGCTTATGAGCCGCCTAGTAACATCAACACGGCCCGCCTAGATGGGAAATCGACACGTTTAGCTGCTTTGCAAGCTTGCTAAGACCAGTTTGATACAGGGCAGGTTTGGCTTCCGGGCTGCTAGCTACTAGTGGTCGGTGGTCGAACGAACAAATTCACGGTTCATGACCACGAAGCTAGAAACAGTGTCAACGCGGCATTGCGAACCCAGATAACGGCACCTAGCATCTCTGTAGGCACTGCTTGAAACGACTAGTGCTGCCAACCCAAGAGCCATGATTGCTAAGCGCTTTTGGATGTACCTTAAAATGGTGACTAAAGAGTAGCAGGCTTGACTTTTGTGCTTCGGTGAGGGTAAGATTCAAACGAAGACGAGCAGAAAGCCAAGCCTGAGTATTAGCAGACAGAAGCCTTAGGACTATGATCCTGGTTACGAAACAGATGCCACTTGCAGTCACAAAGCACACAATCACGACTATAAGGCTCCTAATTGGAAGCCGAGAGGCAGTGTCCAAATAGCGAATAACCGTGGTCATCTTGAGTGGATTTTTCATTTTAAATCCCTCCTTAGTAAACTCAATCGAACTCGATGGGCATAGGACAGGTAACTGGACACGCTCCCTTGTACCCTTAGCCTGTAAGGCTGAATTGATGATACACCATGCATGGCAATGGTGTCCAGCCGAACCCCATCTTATCGGACTGGATCGGCTTGGGGCAGCTAGATGGGTAGGCACGCTTGAACTTCAAGCCTCCAACAACAGTGGAGGCTAAGCGTGTCCTCGCGTCAACCCCCGTAATCTTGGCACATGTGGACAGCACAATCTGGCCGTACTAACACAAACACGGGGGCAGCTCACTCTGATCCAACTAATCCCTTTGACATATCAAAACGACCTAAGAAGCGAACTTCTAAGATGTGACCAACTGCGGTATATAAAAGAGGCAGTCGGCCGATTCCACACACAGCACTTATTTGTCTGGGGAGTGCGCCTAGACAAGAGAGTACAACTCTCGCCTTGCGCCCAGGGAGTAGTGTGGGCGCAAAGCGAGAGAGCCTGCGTTTGTAGATTGGAACGACAAGCAAGGCCACTAACACCGTCACTACAACTCAACCATAACGATAGCGCCTGGTTGGAACACGTGCTAAGCACCGGCGCCGGGGGCTTTCTTTATATTATAGATGTAACACAAGATCCGACTATGTGTAAGAATTGGCTTGTAGCAGGAAGTTGGTGGAAAACGATACATCTCTCTCCGGAACCGGAAGCTCCTTTGGTCGCCCTGTGGGTCTTAAAGGTTGCCTTTGCGAGTTGCAAGCAAAGCTATCACGAGAGGCCCTGACAGTACGATCAGCGCAAGGACGGAAAGCTGTGCTACTACTTCAAAATTGATCATGGTTGCTCCTTAGGTCGCCATTTGTTCTTTGTTATACGCTAGCTACGTGATGCTAGCGAGTTGCAGCTCCAAAAGAATAGGTCGCCATCAAGCAAGCGCGACCAAAGGAGCTTGATCCTGGCTCGCAAGCGAATCCACCTGTTTAGCACACACGGAGTCTTTGCACAAGGGCCAGGAAAAGCCTTGCCACGCGACAGCGATACAGTGCTCCTTAGGTCGTCCTAATGGTTCTTGTAGGATGAAGACCATCTCGGGGAGCCACAAGATTATAACATGCAACCACAGGTTCGACCTTTCAGCTCTTCCGGGGAGGTAAGCCGCTGCTTCAGTCGCCTTTATGATGAAGGCGTCAGGCTGTGATGGCGGCCTAAGGAACGCCTGCGCGACCTATTCTGTGGGTTCCAAGAGCACCTGCTTGCGCCGCTAAAACTCCGAAAAAGTGCTTGCAACACGCTACGCTTCGGTGATCAGGGCGACCTAAAGAGCGGACAACCGAATTACGTATCGGACTCCACAGGCAAGTTTAAGAAACGCGCTAACTCAGCCGCCCGATCCTCCACCTCCCGCGGTGAAAGGCCAGCCACGCCTCCTAAGGGCAGGCTTGTTAGACCGCCCCTCACCTTTAGCAATAACAGAAAGCTGCTGCTCCTTAGGTCGCCCTGCTGTGCTCGTACCAGCAAAGACTCAACATGACCCAGGCGGCAACACAGATGGATACGGCGATTTCGGCCAGGGAACCCCCAGCGGAATATATGTATGTAGCCTTTGTCTAGATCAAACTCATTCCATCCTCCTCCCACATCCCATAGGATGGCCAACCATAGATAAACGCCTAGGAACACGCCTGCTATCCCATAGAAACCCATAACAAGGCCTTGGGGAAAGAACAGCAGGGAGGTTTGAGGAAGGAACGGCAGGATGGGCTGTCTCCAGTAGCTAGAGAGGCCTACCAAAACAAAACCGCCCCCTCCTAAACATACCACAAGTGCCCACACGGCGTTGGAAAATGTACGAGAGGCCACAACCTTCTCTCGGCGAATGTGGATGGAATTAGACATGTGTTGACGCTCCTAAAGTCGCCCTTTCTATACCCGACCCGACAACTTAGGCATTTATAGCTTGATTCAGCTAGCCTACTCTCATAGGGCGCCCAAACATACTAGAAAGTTGTGCTCACCATAAGATAAGTAGGACGCGGAGTAGAGGCCTAGCAACCCTACTTCCTGGGGTGCTGTCTGCTTGACTTGAGGGCATGGTTGCTATGGGCTTTGCTCTGTGAGCTGTCAAGTGCACTTAGATGCCTTCTCTTGGGTAGGCATCTAAGTGCACGCCTTTTCTTTGGGTGAACCTCAACTCTGCAAAGAATATGCTTCAGCACCGTGCTAAGAGCCGCGTGTGTGCACAGATTTACTTGTGAGACTTTGCCAGCAGGCTTCTTCTCAGCAAGCAGGACATGATTCACACGTGTTATGCAACCTCATCTTTCTCAATGTAAAGAAACAGCGAAGCCATTGCAATCGCAGGCAACACTAATCCAACAAAAGGCACAAGGATGGATGGTAGGATGGATGCAGTCATGTTCTTTGTGTGGTGTTTCGATGCGTTGAGTGTGATCTGAGTGCAAGCCTTTCAGGTAGACATCTCGTTTGGAACACTGGGTTTGGTCAAGGTGCTAATGTGCTGTGCTCTGTACTCACACACACGAGCAGGCTCAACCTTGTCGACCTAAACCTAAGAAGCGCTTGCAGTGTACCACACGCTTGCAGCGCTCCCAAAGGTCGCCTCGTTCTATTGCCATCTTGGTGATCGCTTGCATGGTGCCAAGCTATAAAGTTCGAACAGCTCACCCAAGACGCCCTTTAAGATGGCACGGGGCACAATCAAGTCGAGCAATCCGTGCTCAAACAGTGATTCGGCTACCTGGAAGCCGTCAGGCACCTCTTGGCGAAGAGTCTGCTCAATCACCCGCTTCCCGGCAAAAGCAATGTAGGCCTTAGGCTCAGCAATGATAATATCTCCTAGCATTGCAAAGCTTGCGGTTACTCCCCCCGTGGTTGGGTATGTTAATATAGATATGTATAATAGCTTTTTCTCAACCTGATGGATTTGAAGTGCAGCCGCTATCTTGGCCATCTGCATGAGGCTCAGGGTGCCCTCCTGCATGCGTGCTCCTCCCGATGCGCACACAATGATCAATGGCAGAGAATGATGAATTGCATGCTCAATTAAGCGTGTCAACTTCTCTCCCACCACGGATCCCATGCTGCCACCCATAAACTGGAAATCCATCACACCCAAGGCCACGGGTGTGCCATGCAGCTGAGCGGTCCCAGTCTGCACGGCATCAGTCAGCCCAGTACGTGCTTTATGGTCTTCCAGACGATCCGAATAGTGCTCTTGGTCTACAAACCCTAGCACGTCACAAGAGGTCATGTCCTCGTCCAATGGCCTCCAAGTTCCTGGATCTGTAAGCATTTCAACCCTTTCTGTGCTGTTCATCTGCAAATGAGAACCGCACTTCTCACAGATTCTCTTATTTTGCTTAAGTAGCTTTACATAGAGCATAGCCTCACAATTCTCACACCGGACCCAAAGACCAATGCTAGGATCTTTGTCTGGCTCTGGATACTTTGGCTTGGGTGTAGTCAGCAACTTCAGTCTTCGTTTCTCTTGGAACCATTTGTGTAGAGACATGTGTTGTTGTTACGGGTTCTATTTAGTGAGAGAATGCTTGAGCGCCAACCCTTAAAGCTGACAAAATGCTCACAATCAGCGCAGGCCAAGCTATAGCTGTAACTACAAGGAGCCGACCTGCTAACCGTACGAGGCTTGACTTGGAGCTCCAACCCACGAGGCGTAATTGTCTGGTCACAGCAGACAACCACGTTGCGCCGCAGTCAGGCTAGGCATAACTATCACTATGCCTGCTTTAGCGCTCCACTGCACTCCCTGTACATTCAGTCTACATGTTGCTCTCATGCAAGCAGGATGCTTGTTGCCATACACCGCTCGGTAGTGAGTACATGTTATGGGCTCGGGTGAGCGTTGCTTTGTACCACAAGACACACCCGGGACAGTGGCATGGGGCGCGACTCTGGTATGATTGACAAGTGAATCTCTTATTTACTTATTATGCAAGCACGAAAGGTACGAAGTTCACGCTTTTTGGTTCTATGGTACAAGCCATGTGCTTTGATGCACCCCAAGCTGCGCGACCTGAAGGATCGAACGCCGCTTGGCACGAATCGGATAGCGATACCAAGCGGCAAAGGCATAGGCTTTCGAGTACATGGCACATACACGGCCCTGTGGCTAGTGCGCCAAGCAGCGCACACGTGCAATTCGGTTGATGCCTACTGCAAGGAGTAACCAAACACTTGACTAAACTTCTCTTGCACCAACAGGCCAGAATCAATCGATTCCAAAGGATCTTTTCTTAACCTGTGCCGAAGGCACAGAGGGATGACGGTGAGGATGTCCTGTGCAGTCACCTCTTGTCGTGCTCTCAGTGCAGCAAGAGCCTTGGCCGCGCGGTTGGTTACAATGTCTCCGCGTAAGCCATCTACGTCTAACTCGGCACACACCTGAGAGATGTTTAATCGGAAGTCGTACGACATCTCAACGGATCCAAGACGCTCTCTGGCCTCTTTGATCTGCTGGGTCAAGTGGTCCTGCGATGCCTGGTATGCGTCCCGGAAGCTCTTAGGATCCTCTTCAAAACTGGCTCTTTGCTCTACAATCTTGACCCTAGACTCGGCATCTTTAACGGTGCCCACCTTAGCATGCATGCCAAATCGGTCCAGTAGCTGCGGCCGCAGTTCGCCCTCTTCAGGGTTGCCAGACCCAATAAGTATGAAACGGGCCGGGTGAGAGATGGAGATGCCTTCTCGCTCCACGGTATTCCACCCAGACGCAGCGGCGTCCAACAACACATCCACCAGGTGATCGTCCAACAGGTTGACTTCATCCACATAAAGGATGCCTCTGTTGGCCTTGGCTAGCAATCCAGGCTCAAAAGCCTTCACGCCTTCGGTAAGTGCCTTTTCTAGGTCAATAGTGCCACACACACGGTCTTCGGTAGCTCCCAGAGGCAAGTCCACCATAGTGATCTTGGTAGTAGTCACGGGCACTTCCTGCTGGCGCTCAAGCATGGCTCGAACCTCATGGCTCATAAGTTGGGGGTCGTTCGGATCGGAGTTAAACGGATCGTTCGCCACCACCTGAATCTCTGGAAGAAGATCCACAAGAGCTCGTACAGTGGTAGATTTGCCAGTGCCTCGGTCTCCCATAATCATCACACCCCCAATCTTAGGGTCGATCACGTTCAGAAGAAGAGCTAGCTTCATCTCTTCTTGCCCCACGATAGACGTAAATGGAAACACTGGACGCTCGTTCTCGGTAGATTTCATGGTGTGTGTGGGTTGTGCTTACCATTGGCAGGTGCGCGGATATGTTCTTATCAATGACAAAAGCCAAAACCAAACCAAGAGAGATGGAACCAGTCTTGTAGCTAGAATGGCGAGGTTTGAATAGGCAGATGCGGATGCTAGTATGATGGCAGGCGGGTGTAGTTTAGTGGTAAAACCTTAGCCTTCCAAGCTAATGATGCGGGTTCGATTCCCGCCACCCGCTCCCTTCTCAAGGCAGTCTAGAGACCTGCAAAACTAGGCGCAATGCGCCCTCGGGGCGCATTGCGCCTGCTAACCAAATGAGCACACAAGTCACCTAGCCAGGTTGAACAAGCTATGCACTAGCCAAGAAGATTTCGGTGCACTCCTTGATGGCCTCTTTTAAAATTGCTTCTGCTTCACTGCTGAAGGTCTTGGTGGAACGGATCAGCTTGACAAACTCTGGCTTGTTGGTAGAGATGTACTCTCTCAACTGCACCAGGAAGGACTTGACTTGGGACACCTCTAGCGAGTCCAAATAGCCATTAATGCCGGTGTAGATAGTTGCAACCTGCTCTTCAACTGCCAAAGGAGAGGACTGAGCTTGCTTCAGAAGCTCTCTTAGACGAGTGCCTCGGGCTAGTTGGTTTTGGGTTGCCTTGTCTAGATCGGAAGCAAACTGTGCAAACGCTTCCAGTTCAGCGAACTGAGCCAGTTCCAGCTTCAACTTACCAGCCACTTGCTTCATGGCCTTGATCTGAGCTGCGGATCCTACTCGGGACACGGAGATACCCACGTTGATGGCTGGACGGATTCCTGCGTTGAACAAGTCTGCAGACAGGAAGATCTGCCCATCTGTGATGGAGATCACGTTGGTTGGGATGTAAGCCGACACGTCACCAGCCTGGGTCTCTACGATAGGCAAGGCGGTCATGCTACCCTCTCCAAGCTGAGAGCTTAGCTTGGCCGCTCTTTCCAAAAGTCGAGAATGAAGATAGAACACGTCACCAGGATAAGCCTCGCGCCCTGGTGGCCTCCTGAGTAGAAGCGACATCTGTCGGTATGCTTGAGCCTGCTTAGATAGATCGTCGTAGATCACCAGCGTGTGCCGGCCCGTGTACATGAAGTACTCTGCCAGAGCAGCACCGGTGTAAGGGGCCAGGTATTGAAGCGTCGCCGAGGAGTTTGCGGTCTCTGTTACCACAATGGTGTACTCCATGGCTCCGCGATCCTCTAGCGCGTTCACCACTTGAGCCACAGAAGAGGCCTTCTGCCCAATGGCTACGTACACGCAGATCACGTCCTGTCCCTTCTGATTCAGGATGGTGTCTACAGCTACGGCAGTCTTCCCGGTCTGCCTGTCTCCAATGATAAGCTCCCTCTGGCCGCGACCAATAGGGATCATGGAGTCAATAGCAATCAGGCCCGTCTGCATGGGCTCATACACAGAGCGACGAGAGATGATGCCTGGTGCAGGGGACTCGATCAATCGAGACTCGGAGCTAGGGATCTCTCCCTTGCCATCAATCGGGCGAGCAAGCGCATCCACAACTCGGCCGAGGTAGGCCTCGCCTACTGGGATCTGGGCAATCTTACCCGTGGCCTTTACGGAGCTTCCTTCTTGGATTGTCAAGCCCTCTCCCATCAACACCGCACCCACGTTGTCTATCTCCAGGTTCAAGGCGATCCCCACTGTGCCGTCCTCAAACTCTAGCAACTCGCCCGCCATAACCTTGTCAAGCCCGTAGATACGGGCAATGCCATCACCCACCTGAAGGACCGTGCCAATATTGACGACCTTCACCTCTTGGCTGTACTGTTCAATCTGCTTGCGGATGATACTACTAATCTCGTCAGGTCGGATGTTTACCATGGGATTCCTGTTAGGTGTTCAAAGGTAGCACAGGGGCCAAATCAATTGGTGATCTCAAATGTGCTCAAGAGACTGATGCAATGATCGATCATGCGGGCGTGAAGCTCGGGACGGAAGCGGCGCTTTAAAGCCTCAGATGCTCTCTCTAGAGCCAGCCTGGAGACCTGTCTCCGAACCTCCTCGATCGCTCGCTGCTCTTCCAAGCGGATCGTGGCATTCTTAGAGTCTTCCAATCGCTTGGAGTCTTCCTCCGCTGCTCTCATCAGATCTGAATTCTCTCTCTTCATCTGCGCAAGCCCTTCGACACGTATCGACTCGGCCTTCGCCTTAGCCTGCTCCAATCGTGCCCTTGCTTGCTTGAGCCTCTCCGCGGCCTCCTCATAGCGCTCATCCGCATCACGAATAGCGCTCAGTATGGCCTCTTTACGGTTACTTAACAACGAATTCAAAGGTCCCTGCCCAAAGTAGAGCAGGATGCCCAGTACCGCCCCAAGGTTGATCAAGTTGGTTTCCAATGGATCACCATTTAGGCCCCAACCTTCTCCTAGAGGCAGCCCGGCCCAGAAGGCCCAAATGTGTATTAGCATCTTTGCTTGTCTCTCTACTACTAGATGATGGCTGGCTCGAGTGAGCCACCAGGGAAGCATCCAAGGTGATGGCAGACCCATGCCCCACCTCACAAGCCCATAAACGCAAGCGACTGGTTGTGTTGCACTTGGCATGGCTGGGCGTGCTGGCCTAAGGAAAGACCCTTTGGGTGCTCTTTGTGTGAGGAAGCCATGGCTCCCTTTGGGCCTGTGAGCCAAGAGGATGGAGAGCGAAACACCCAAGGGCCTCCATCCACACACCGTACCCCCAGCTACCCTTCACACACCATACAAAGGGGTGCCTGGCGTGGCTGCTGCTTTCGACATATAGATACAGCGCGTAGAAGGCAAACCCACGGCTCCATCAGAGACGAGCCATGGGTGAGTCAGCACTCAACGGCATGTGCTTGGCTCAGTGGCACGCCAGCGCTTGCCTTCCTCACCAGTCGAGACTCGGCTTGGGAAGCAAGAGCAGCACGGCTCTGTGTGCTCTGCCCTCTTGCCATCAGCCACCTAGCTGGGCTTGTGTTTCAGATGCGTCAAGCTGTTAGGACACAAAAGGGTTTGCAAACAACAGCGCCAACGCTACCACAAGACCATAAATGGTTAGCGCCTCCATGAACGCCAAGCTTAGAAGCAAGGTGCCTCGGATCTTACCTTCTGCTTCTGGCTGTCTTGCAATGCCTTCTACGGCCTGTCCTGCAGCGGTGCCCTGACCAATGCCAGGGCCAATAGAAGCCAAACCTACCGACAAACCAGCAGCAACAACGGAAGCAGCAGAAATCAATGGACTCATAACACTTTTCCTCCGATCAGGCTTAAGGCAGTAAAGGGGCTTTGATGCCCTAGACGGCTCCTCGAGCGAAGATGATACAGCATCACGCTCGTCAGAAGAGCCAACTCAAGACGTATCTACTTAGCCACGCTCTACCAAGTCAGTAGAGCATAGGAGAGGGTGCTAACCAGCCCCTAGGCTCTTCGATGAGACCTCGATGAAGATCTGATCTCTTAAGCATAGCATAGAAATCCAGTTGTGAACATCGGTCCTTGGAAACACAGGCTAGAAGCCCATAGCGTGCCTGTTCTGTGTTATAGACCATGCCATGACACAAGAGCAAGGCCAAAAGAGCCGAAAGAGGCCGTCGCACAGGTGTGCATATAGAGTTGCAGCGTGGGCCTTTTGAACACATGGCTGCTTGTGCACCTTCAGCATACCAAACACACGGAAGCATCCGCAGGGCTTGTAGGCGCAAATTTGAACCTATGTGTGACATGGAATTAGCACGAAGCTCTTGCTTTCAAACCAGACAGTGGGTACAATTGCTGTTAGGGCAAGCTACACGACGCGCTTTAGAAATCGGATCCACACGAGGGGGCATGGCGAAATGGTAGACGCGACGGACTTAAACATCTTGAGCCTCTCTTAGGAAACCAGGAGAGTGATCGCCTTCAAATTCAGGGAACCCTAGGATGAGCACAAGCAGAGGGAACCCTGAGCCAAACCTTTTCACAAGGCAGGCGCAGAGGCTCGACGGAGGCTGTCCTAACGTAAGCCGCTCTCTGAAAAGGCACATCACATCACACCAGCATGGCTTAGGGATGGCTTCAAAACGCGGACGCGGCCACCCAACCCGCAGTGCATAGGATCGAGAGCGGCTGGAGCGAGGACAAAGGTAGAGCCCAACCTGGCAGCCTGTGTTATGCGCAGGCGTGTACGAAAGTATTAGACAGGTGAAAATCGGTTGGTCTTGGACCATGAGGGTTCGAGTCCCTCTGCCCCCACGTACGGCTGTGGCTTACTAAGACGGGATGAACCAGCAGCAGGCTGTTCCCCCTACCAGCCACACCTGATTGCACACACAGATCTGCCGACCGGCGAACAACTCGCCAACTAAGAGGTGAGGTTTATTTGGCCTACACACAAACCGTCGGGGATAGCGCTGCGCCTATCCCGTGCACCCAGGCATCCGTGTAATTTTTGTTTAATATTATAACGTGCGGTGTACTAAGACCACTAAGATAGGCTGAGGGGGCCAGCCGCACAGCCGCCCCCATGAGCAGGGCCATGAGCACCCTGGCTAAGACGTGTAACGTTCAGCGTGTGAACCTAGCAAGAGCAAAGATTGAACGATGGGCGGTGTGAGCTAGTGGTGTCCTTCCATAGACTCCCCAATGTAAGCAGCCGCAAGCGTGGCAAAGATCAACGCTTGGATGCCACTGGTAAACAACCCAAGGAACATCATGGGGATAGGCACTACTAGGGGCACCAAGGATATGAGCACCGCAACCACTAGCTCGTCCGCAAGGATGTTACCAAACAAACGGAAGCTTAGGGAGAGTGGCTTCGTAAAGTCTTCCAGGATGTTGATAGGCAACAAGATTGGAGTCGGTTGGATGTACTTTGCAAAGTAACCCAAGCCCTTCTTGTGTAGGCCTGCGTAGAAGTAGGCTACCGAGGTAAGCAAGGCCAAGGCTACCGTAGTGTTGATGTCGTTCGTTGGAGCGGCCAATTCGCCATTGGGCAGCTCAATCACCTTCCAAGGCACAAGTGCACCAGACCAGTTTGAAACGAAGATAAACAAGAACATGGTGCCAATAAAGGGCACCCAAGCACGATACTCTTCTTCTCCAATCTGAGTCCTGGTCAGGTCTCGGACAAACTCAAGCACAAATTCGACCAAGTTCTGGCTTCCTGTAGGGATGGTCTGCAGGCTCCGAGTGCCCAGTATGGCAAGGGCCAAGATAATAGCTATGACGACCCAAGAGGTCACCAGCACTTGGCCATGTATCTGGAAGCTGCCAACTTGCCAGTACCAGTGTTGGCCTACTTCCACACCACTGATTTGACAGAACAGGTTGGGGCTGGGATAGGTATGGATAGCTTGCATAGGACTCCTTTCTGGTTAGGTGGTTCGATCGCTAAAAGTGGTTCTGTATCGAGCTAGAGGGCCTGTGCTGCCCATCCTACACACGGCTAAGAACAGGGCTAAGATGGACATAGGAGAAGAGGGGGGGCCAAGACGTAGCCTAGCCGTATTGATATGTTACCCTCTGGCGAGCCACACAAGCGTTTAACCTGGTAATTGGCTGCTGGTAAGACAGACATTATCTGGCCACAGAGCTTGACATAGCATACCCTTCCCTGATAGCGCTAGAAAGCCTAGAAGCAACGCAACGGATCGATGCCCTTGCATCGTCGTTCGCAGGTACAGGGATGTGCGCAAGGTCGGGGTCACAGTTGGTATCAACCAGGCAGATGGTGGGTATTCCAAGCTTCAGACATTCTTGCAGAGCGGTCCATTCTCGCTTCTGATCCACTATGATGACCACGTCGGGCAATCGCCTCATGTACCTCATGCCACCTAAGTACTTACGCAGCTTGGCAAGTTGCTTCTTGCGGAAAGATGCCTCTTTCTTAGGCAGCATCTCGAACACGCCCTGCTGCTCATGGGATTCTAACTCCTTTAACCTTCGCAGGCGTGTCTCTAAGGTGGACCAGTTGGTCAGAGTCCCTCCCAACCACTTATGGTTCACGTAATGGCTCCTAGCTCTGCGAGCCTCGGCAGCTACCACATCCGCAGCCTGCTGCTTTGTGCCAACCCACAAGAATTGCTTTCGCTGATTAGCCGCCTGATGCACAAAGTTGCAAGCTTCAGAGAGCAAGCGAGTGGTCTGTACCAGATCAATGATATGGATGCCTTTCCTTTGCTCGTAGATGTAAGGAGACATCTTTGGATTCCACCTCCGGGCGGGGTGCCCAAAGTGCACCCCCGCCTTCATCATTTCGTACAGGTCTTTGTCCCATTCTACTGTCTTCATGGTTGTATCTGGTTGCATGCTTGATTAGGAGCCTTAGTCCCCAGCCCCGCTTCTTTTTGGTGTAAACGCCACAATGGGCCACCAGGACCTGGCGCCTGCGGCCTGGTAGCACGAGCCTGCATATGATTAATAGGACGGTGGGCCTAATCTATGTGTATAGTTAGTACGGGTGGGTTCAGCGTGTCAACCGGCTTCCAGGCGAACCGTGTAAGATGGTGTGAGCACCTGTGGTTCGACCGGAGCAGCTCAGAGCGGGTTTGGGTCGTGTTGCAAGAGAGACACTACACCCAGCTGCCTACCTGTGCCTGCTGGTATAAGACCTCCTAACACCACATTCTCCTTTATCCCTCGTAACCAATCAATGCGCCCTCGGATCGCAGCACGCGTAAGCACCCGGGTGGTCTCTTGGAAGCTGGCTTCAGACACAAAGCTTTGGGTATCAAGCGCTGCCTTCGTAATGCCAAGAATGAGCGGTGTGTACTCGGCTCCGCTGGACAAAGCCTGGTTGACTCCTTCCACCCGAGGGTAATGAGCCAGCTCTCCTGGCAACAGATCGCTGTCGCCTGGGTTGATCACTCGAACCCGGCACGTCATCTGCCGTACGATGATTTCAAGGTGCCGATCTGATAGAAACACGCCCTGAGACTGATATACCCTTTGGATAGCGTTTACCAGATCAGACTGGATCATAGAGAGGCTGCTTCGAGTGGCCGCATAGAAAGGTTGGGCGCCTATACCGTTAGAGCAAGCATGCTGCTTGTAAGTCTCAAACCTGACTTGAACACGCTCGATTAGGGGGTGGTAAGACCTAGCCTCCAGCAGTTGTTCCACCTTAGGAAGCCCTTGGATTATATCACCCGTCTTCGTCTTCTGGTAGACCAGCCTCAGGAAGGGATCACCTGAGTGCACGATGTCTCCCGACTTACCATAAACCATGGCCTCTTGAGTGGCCAAATAAGGCAACCCAAATCTTAGCACCACCTGATTGGAATGGATCCGAACCACCTGCCCGGATTGGTCGATTGGGCCAAACATAAAGATCGGACAGCCCCTTGAAACCAAGTCGCCTACTCTGACTTTCAAATCGCTTAGGCCTACCGGCAAGCACCACCGGCTCTCCTGCGTGTAACTGTCCCAGGTGCGCGCAGTGTTCACACACCACGATTCATCAATCAACACCCCTACGTGTATGCCGGTGATGCTCCATCGTGGAAGCACCCGTTGGCTGCAAAGCCTGCCACTGTTGTACAAGCGCCTTTTTCTTGTGCTCACCTTGAACCGCCACGAACATGGCCGAACCGCTCGACACACAGAAGTGCCTAAGAAGCCTATAGCTCTCCGAGGGGCCCAATGCCGGTAGATCGAACTGGTTAGGGCGGGCCTGCCTCGGCCCAGTTGGCATGATCCGTGAAGCCACGCTGCAAATGCCCGACCGGTCTGGGGAAGGCTACAAGCACTAATCTTGACCAGATCACACTCCCTAAGGGCTAACCAGCCGGGTTGCTGGCTCTGGCTGGATCCGGCCAGCCACAAGCCATGCTCGGCCATAGAGGCTCCGTGCTGAGCAATCGGGTGGCCGGGCTTGACACCCGTTTCAACCAAACACAGCTTCCGCCGTCGGATGGATTGTACAGGAACAGACGACCAAGGCCTGAAAGACGGTGCAGAGTCCGCACGCGTGTTCACTAGCAGCGATCGGGAGAAGGTGCGGGTGGTGCCCAAGACGCTTATACGTAGCGTCGGCTTAAAGAGAGAGCTGTCGGGTGCATCTTGCCTGTATCGAAGTGCCAGTGAACCTCTCACCAGCTGAGAGGCTTGGCACGACTCAACCCAGTCTCCGTCCCCAAACCATGCCCAGTTCGTAGCCTCCAGGCACACATCGGATCTAAGCTGTAGCAGGTTGAAAGCACGAGGAAGAGGCAACTTAGGACGTGTTGGAACCTCCCATCGGTTGATGGGTCGCACAACACAGAGCACTTTGCCAGTCTGTGCTCTTGTTAGCTCCAAGCACACCCAATCACCCTGCGCCCTACTCATCCCACCTACGAGCGGTGATCCAGGTGGTAGAAGACAACCCAAAATGCCATCCATTTTCTGTGCTCTAGCCTTTGCTAGGATCACCCGTTTCAGCTTGCCAGCGTCCTCAGGACGATAAACCTTGCCCGGAATGACCTTAAGGTAAGGCTGCTTGCTGTCGCCCCGGCCCACTCGAACCACACCACCAACAGCTGTGAAACACCCCTTTGCTACCTCCGTGCCTAGCTCAATCACGACTCCAGGGTGGACCGACAGGGGCTGATCTTGGCGTGGAAACCAAGCCTCCTCTGGCAACCAATACAGATGCCCATCCCCAATCACTTGATAACCGAGCTGTGGAAGAGGGTACAGTGGGGAATGGCTAAGGTGGCCATTCAACCGCACACCGTGAGAAGGATCTAAGCTTCGGATCGAGTGGATGTGTGCTGTGCGAGACCCCACATGCTCTAAGGGCCTGTCCCAGGAAGCCCTTGTCTTAGAGGGTAAACCAGAAAGGTTTGACAATGCATCTTGGATGCCACCTGCTACGGACGGTTTACAAATAGCGTGCAAGCTATCAATCCGTGGCGATGGGTCGGATCCCAGCACCCTAAGGGACCTGTCCACTAACCATGGAACTCCCTGAGAGTAGAAGTCCCTGGTGACAAGCCCAGCAGTTTGGACTGAAAACGCATGATCGCAGAAGGTAGCTACCAAGGTGCCATTCGCTGGCCAGCCACCTGCGGTACAGCCAACCTGTGACAGATCGGACACGTCCCATTGGATAGAAAGGCCCGTGTGCATGGAGTAAGGTGTCGATGCAGCTATGACGAGATCTTCGCCCATAGCGTGTCGCTTTGCTGTCACGCGCATGCCCGGCAGTACAAGGCTTGAATGGCATACGTTTGGCAAGCTGGTGCTCTTGCCACTTCCACATGAGCCAGGTAAGTGCGAGCGAGTTGGGGTGTTGGATGTGTATGTTCCTCCAGTGGTTACACATAGGTCTTGTTTTGCTACAAGCGAGCCTGAATGTACAAAGTCTTGATCTTGGTAAGCAGGATGGCTTGGGTTCGACAAGCGGTTTCCCTGGGCCGACAGCACCCACACGTGCCCCGTACTAAGCACACGATGCAGGTTGACCTGTTGCCTTGGATTGCTAGCAACCGCCGAGACACCTATAGGAGCCAGCTCCCCTTCCAAGGGCGAATACACAAACTGATCTGCGCCCTCCGTGGAGGTGCTTAGAGAGGACCTAACCTCGGCCATCAACTGCTTAGACTGTACCATCTGCCCTGGCTCAACAAGCAAGAACGTATTTGCAGGGATGTGCAAGGTGTGCAGGTAGGTGCTTCTTATGAGCAGCTCCATTGGTTCCAAAGACACCCGAGCATTGTAGCCATGCCTCGTGCGTGCATAGTAGGTAAGGTCGGCTTGATACTCAACCGTACCATTGAGCGGTGCTCGGATCTGCTGCGCAATGTCTCCGGTAAACACGCCTCCAGTGTGAAACGTGCGCATGGTAAGTTGTGTGCCAGGCTCGCCAATCGATTGACCAGCAATGATGCCTACAGCCTCACCCAGATTGACCAATACACCGTGGGTCAAATTCCAACCGTAGCAACGCTGGCACACCGAGATGGGCCTTGAGCAAGTAAGGGGGGATCTCAGCCACACGACGTGCGTGGAGAGATGGCTAAGCACCGAGGCTAGGCTGCGGCATATGTCCTGGTTGCGGCTGGCCACACACTTGTGATTGGTTCGGAAAGATCTTGCCAGCACTCTGCCCACAAGCCGCTGCTCCGACCAGAGGTGTGCCTTTTGGTATTCTTCTGGCGAATAGAGGGGCACACCGCGGGAAGAGAAGCAATCCGTGCTGCGGACCACCACGTGCTGGGCTACGTCTACCAAGCGCCGAGTCAGATAGCCTGAATCCGCAGTGCGCAGCGCTGTGTCTACTACCCCCTTCCTGGCCCCATAGCAAGAGATGATGTATTCAGTCAGAGACAGCCCCTCCCTGAAGTTGCTGCGAATGGGCACGTCAATAATCTCGCCCTGCGGGTCAGACATGAGGCCGCGCATGCCAACCAGCTGGTGGACCTGAGACACGTTGCCCCGTGCGCCCGAGAATGCCATCATGTACACGGGGTTAGAAGGGTCAATCCTGCGGAACGTTTCAACCATCTCCTGCTTCAGGCACTCACTTGTGCTAAACCAGGTGTCAATGAGTGTGCGTAATCCCTCCACACCATGAATCTTACCCTGTTCTAGCCACCTGTCAGAGATCTCTACCTGCTGTTCGGCATCTTGTATAAGCCATGCTTTGGAATGATGAACCCAAAGGTCATCTACCCCCAAGGAGACTCCGGCATAGGTGGCGTGAGAAAAGCCTAGCGACTTTAGATGGTCTAGCATGCCAGAGGTGGCCGAGCTACCACAGCGTAGTGCAAACCAGCCAACAAGCCGCTTCACTGCCGACTTGTCGGCGGTCTGATTAAAGAATACAAAGGGTTCAATCCTCTCCATTGTGCGAAATGGGCCTCCTACCCTGTGTTTTTACGGTATAGCAGCTCCCTTTGGTCGCCATCAAAGCTGGCCCGCTTGTAGGCTGTTGGTTCGCCAATACGAGAGACCGCCAAGGGGGGGTGGTTGGAGGAGACGCGTTGGCTACGCACAATGCCTTGTATCTGCTCGTTCAATATGATACGGCCGGTGGTAGTAAGCACGTGCCTACCTAGCACCACACCCGTGGAAGATTGTCTTATTTGCCAAGAGGCATACGTCTTGATGAGCGTACCATCTGACTCGCATTGAACCTCAATCGGAGCTTCGTCGGGCCTTAAGGTGAGGGTGGTGCTGGCTTGATCCACTTCCATCCATATCGAAGAGTGAAGCCCAAGGATGCCTTGGGCATAAGCCCGCAGCACATCCCTACCACAAGAGAAACGAAAAATGCGCGGAGCCACCTCGGCCTGCCAGCAAGGTTGGTTAGGATCGAACCGGCCCCGTGCATGATACAGGCTAGGTTGGCTTGTAAGTGCGTACAACCCTAGAATCATGTCTTGGCTGGGGACTGCGATCGCATCGCCCGTAGCGGGCGAGATCAGGTTAGTAGACGACAGCATTAAGACGCGAGCCTCTGCTTGCGCCTCCTGAGACAGGGGCAGATGAACCGCCATCTGATCGCCGTCAAAGTCAGCGTTGAAGGCTGTGCACACCAGGGGATGCAGCTGGATGGCGCGCCCGGTGATTAAGATGGGTTGGAAGGCTTGTACACCCATCCTGTGAAGGGTCGGGGCCCTGTTTAGCAGCACCAAGCGCTCTTGAACCAGTTGCTTCAAGAGTTCAATCAACAGCGCTTTCTTCTCTTTGTGCTGAAGCATCCTCTTTGCTCTCCTTATGTTGTGGGTCAACCTGAGTCGAAGCATCCTTTGGATTAAGAAGGGCTGGAATAGCTCTAAGGCCATCTCAACTGGGAGGCCACACTGATGCATCCGAAGCTTAGGGCCCACTACAATCACCGACCGGCCCGAGTAATCGACCCTCTTGCCCAGCAAATTTTGCCTAAATCGGCCTGTCTTCCCCTCTAACAGGTTGGACAATGAACGTAGTGGCTTCTGGTTTAGGGGGTACGGCCGCTTCTTCACCCCATCCTTCAGCAGGATATCGACCGCATCTTGCAACAGCCGTTGAGCTCCATGGAACACCACACCGGGCATGGGCTTGCCAGAGATGGCATCCTTAGAGTGCTCGGACACCATCCTGTTCCGGTACAACACCTGTCGGTACAGCTCGTTCAGGTCGGACGCCACGAAGCGATCTGCATCCAAGTGGATCATAGGCCTCAGGTCGGGAGGAAGCACTGGCAGCATAGAGAACACCATCCAGATGGGTTGAACGTGGCTACTGTGGAAGTGGTGAGATATGTTGATCCTGCGTGTTAGCAGGGCCTTCCGACCCCGCCTCTGGGCCCACTGTGCAGCCTCTTCTGAGTCAAGAGGGTCAAGCATCACCCAACGGCCTGCCAATTTCCACTCTTCCAAAGCCTTGTGCTTCACTTCACGCATGTCCAACCTATCCAGCAGCTTGGCAATCGCTTCCGCGCCAACACCCATCTCTCTAGGGCGAAGCTTCCGCATGAGCCGTGCCCCAAAGAAGTCGAACATGCGTAAGAAGCAAAAAGGGGAGAAGATCTCGCGTATTGGCAACAGGTTGGGCCGATCGGCACGGGTTATGACCATGAAACGCTCATAGTAAGCCAGCTGCTTGATCTGTTTTAGCTTCAAACTCAACAGATTCGCCATGATGTTAGGCACGCCTTTAAGGTACCAAGGATGGACCACAGGCACCACTAGCTGTATGTAGCCCATGCGGTACCTGCGCACTCGAGACCGAGTGATCTCTACCCCACACTGCTCGCAGAATTGCAGGCCCTTCTCTTCTTGGTCCTTCTTTCTATCGACCCCACATGCGCACTGCCAATCTCTGAGGGGCCCAAAGATTCGCTCACAAAACAGGCCGTCTCTGATGGGCTTGTGGGTGGTGTAATGTAGCGTCTGAGGCTCTGTGACTTGTCCTACGGTTTGACCATCAGGCAAGCATCTTTCGCACCATGCCTTGATTGATCTCGGAGAGGCCAAACCAACTTGCAAGTATAAGTATTGGTGGCTCTGTATGTCTTGAATCATGTGTATCTCCTTTGGAGAGGTTCCATCTAGCACGATGCAGCGCTCTCTACAAGCAGCAGGGCTACACACGGGCATCACACCTGTACTGTGTGCTGGTGACCCGCTCCGTGTGCGGCCAAGCGTGGGTTAGGTTAGCCTATGGATTGGAGCTCTCGAAGCTGGCTATCGACCAACAAGCCCCTGAGCTCCCATAGCAACACCTTAAACGACTCGGGAGTGCCTGGTCTCGGAAACGGACGGTTTAGTACGATCGCATTAGCCATGTCACGCCGCCCTTGCATGTCATCCGACTTTAGGGTCAAGAGCTCCTGCAGGGTGTAAGCGGCTCCAAACCCCTCCAGAGCCCACACCTCCATCTCTCCTAAGCGTTGCCCTCCCTGCTTAGATCGGCCTCTTAGAGGTTGCTGTGTGATCAACGAGTAGGGGCCCGTCGAGCGAGCGTGTATCTTATCATCCACTTGATGGATGAGCTTGAGCATGTATGCCTTTCCAACCGTAACACACTGATCGAATGCCTCCCCTGTCCTACCATCTCTCAATCGACCCTTACCTGGCGAGTCTGGCTCGAACAACCACCTGAACCCTGTGCTTGACCGTGCCTCGCACAACTGAGAAAAGACCAGCTTTCTAGAGGCTTCAGGTTCGTATCTCTCGTCAAAAGGTACCACCCTGTATTGCTTGCCAAGCAGATGACCTGCAAGCCCCAAGAGGCATTCGAAGATCTGACCCACGTTCATCCGAGAGGGCACACCCAAGGGGCTCAACACCATGTCCACGGGCGTGCCATCCTGCAGATAAGGCATGTCTTCCCGAGGCAAGATCTTGGACACGATGCCCTTGTTGCCGTGCCGGCCGGCTACTTTGTCTCCTACCTGTATCTTGCGTTTTTGCAACACGTACACGTGGGTGACCGAAACGTCACCCATCAAGGTCTCCTCGTTTTGCAACCAGTGCGCATCCATGACCCTTCCTCTTCCGCCCGGTGGCACCTTAAGGCTAGTGTCTTGTTTCGTACGGATCTCTTCTCCGCGCATGGCTACAAGCAGCCTCCAGGCACCTGACAGGTGATCGGACGCTTCGCGGGGTGTCAACTTGCCCACTAGCACGTCGCCAGCTTCCACCCACGCACCGCGCATCGCAACCCCTTCACTGTCTAAGTGACGCAACAGGTGCTCGTCCAAGTGGGGTATGTTTCTGGTTACCATCTCAGAGCCTAAGTGATGCGTCTTGTAGCACTTGCACTCGTGCCTCTCAATGTGAAGGGACGTGTATACATGGTCATACACTAGCCGTTCACTTATGACTACTGCATCCTCAAAGTTGTAACCTTCCCAGGGCATGTAGGCCACCAATATATTCTTTCCGAGCGCTAGCTCTCCGCCAGCCGTGCTGGCTCCATCTGCGAGCACCTGGCCCTTCTTCACCTTGTCTCCTTGAGACACGAGAGGCCTCTGATGGATGCAAGTGTCTTGGTTCGATCTCTGGTACAACTGCAAGTCGTACTGTACAAGACCAAGAGAGTCGTGCTCTACTTGGATGGTGCGAGCATCCGCGTAACACACCAGCCCGTCCTGCCTAGCCCTTATGAGCGTGCCCGAATCGATTGCGACCTGTGCTTCCAGGCCTGTGCCTACAATGGCTCTCTCTGGGTTAAGCAAAGGCACAGCTTGTCGTTGCATGTTAGAGCCCATGAGCGCTCTGTTCGCATCGTCGTGTTCCAGGAAAGGTATCAAACACGCAGCGACCGAGAAATACTGCATCGGAAAGATGCCGACCAGCTCCACCTGACTCCATTCTGTGGTGCAAAACTCCTGCTTGTAACGCACAGCAAGCTTGCTACTATCAGAAAGGTTACAAGAGTCGTAGTCTAAGTCGCCCGCAGAGATCTTGTGGCTGTCTTCTTGCCCTGCAGACAGGTAGAGGGGTGCTTTATTCCTACATATCTGGCCTTCCTGCACCCTATGAAACGGGCTCTGTAGCACGCCCTGGCTGTTCACACGAGCGTGGCTAGCTAATGAGGCAATCAAGCCTGTGTTGGGACCTTCTGGCGTCTCGATAGGGCATATGCGCCCATAGTGGCTTGGATGGATGTCTCTCACATCAAACCGAGCCGTTTCCCGATCTATCCCACCCGGCCCCAAGCAACTGATCCTACGCTTGTGCGTGATCTCCGCAAGTGGGTTGGTCTGATCCAAGAACTGGCTAAGAGGATGTGAGCCAAACAGCTCCTTCCACGTGGTCGCTATTGGCTTGGCACTAAACATGTGCGCCATACTGGGCTTGCTCTTGGGGCCGATTGCCATCTTAGACACGTGATCTCTTGCTACCTTGGACAGTTGCCCAACACCAACACGAAGGTAGTGTTGCATCATCTCACCCGTAGATCGGACCCGTCGATTCCTCAGGTCGTCTATGTCATCAAAGCTGCCTACGCCCAGGCTCACATTTGCCAGAGAATCCAACGACTTTAACACATCTTCGGGCAGGAGGAAGGTCTCATGCCCAGGGATTGACAAACCTAACCGCTTGTTGAGGTTTGCTCGGCCAATCCGACCGATATGGCACCGGCGTTTGAAAAACCTTTGCTGTAACCATCGAGTCCTCCTGGCCATCTCTTGCCATCTAACCTCTTCCCAACTGTCTGGCCTGATCTTCCTCCGCGCCCTGTCTGTTTCTTTGTTTCGCAGCTTGTCGTAGAGTTCCGTAATGGCATCCTCTGGGCTAAGTACATATGATTGCCAGTATCTTACTCTGTGTGACACAGATCGATTCAACCACGCTGGGAACGATAGAGACGTAGCATCCGCGTCAGAGTCTACACCCGTGCCGCTCAGTACAACTTTGAGCTGAATGTGTTGATCTTTGTCCACCCAAGCCCACAAGCGCCCCCTCCTATCAATTTCGAGCGAAGAGAGAGACATAGCAAGCGTGTGAGAGTCAAGCCCCATGCAGCCCAATAAGACCATGATTGGAACCTTTTGATCCTTGTCCACCCAAGCCCACAAGCGCCCTCTCCTATCAATCTCGAGCCTAAGCCAAGCACCGCTATGAGCTATGAACGTGGCATAGTACCGCACCCCCCCCTGCGGATCCTTTGCAAACTCGTAATAGAGCCCAGGGCTTCGAACAATCTGGTTTACAAGAACTCGTGAGACTCCATTCACCACAAAGGTGGCCCTTGTGGTCATCAATGGGATGCTGCCCAACAGTATGCGCCTGCACCTTACGTCATCAGTACCCTTGCGCTTAACCAGCACCGGTACATAAAGCCTAGCACAGTATGTCCCTCCATGATAGACGGCTTGCTTTTCATCCCATTTGGACAGTATTAATGTGTGCCTATGAGCTAGCAACCTGAGCTCTACCTTTCCTTGAGGATCCTCAATAATAGGAAACCTTACAAGTTCTTCGCGTATGCCCTTAGTAAGAAAACGGCGAAAGCTGACCAATTGACTGTGCATCAAATCGGGCAGTCTAAAGGAAGAAGCATCGTAACGAAATTGGCACATATGTATTTTTATAGCATGAGTCTGTATTTTTGATGCGAATCCAGCTTAAGCGAGCGCTTGTGCTACTCAGGACATGGCATGGGCATGCGAGGCAAGCACATGCATGTCCGACCAACACACACCATCCCGGTCAACACAACTCGCACAAGATAGCTCCACCTGGGTCCTGGGTCCTGGGTCCTGGGTCCTGGGTGGGTCTTACACCGCTCGAATCGAATCATATGTATATGAATTTAACGGGTTGATACGCAACGCAGATAAGTAGTCTCTCTCATAGAAGGCTCCAATTGCTGGCATAGCTGTAGTCTGCATCTTGCGCGTTACAATCCAATACTGGCTTGTCGATGAGGTACCCCTGAGGTACCTCATGTATGAACTTGTACAAGCTTGTCTTGTGAAACAGGTCACACATTCAGCCTGTACATATACAGGTGCTGGATGAGTCTTGTACCTTGTACAAAGAGCATAAATCTCGAGAAATGTATCCTATCCGGGCCCCTCTGTCTTGTATAGGACACAATCGCATCCTTACGCTTACCAAGCTGCACACAACGGTCTGGCAAGGCGCACGCACGCATAGCGCATCCTGCTCCGTTTCACACCACAACACGTTACACTCAGTTACAATACGAAGACAATTGAGAAATACGCGGTTGGTGTTATCTCTGCATGCACGGCGTAGACCTAACCTCATCACCCCCGGCATGGTGCATTGCGCACTTGAATCGCAAAGTGTTCTAACTTGGTCTTGGTGGACTCTCTTCTCACCCATTCGGGTGAGTGTATGTCTCGATCAAATCCTAACCATGTGCTATATAAAGTGCAGATAGCGCCATGTAACCACTAGGAACATCTTGGAAAGTGGCAAAACATGGCAAGACATGGCAAGACATGGGAATGGCAAGACAAATGAACACTTTGCTACCTTACCCTGTTGGAACAGGGGTACAAATAGACCAGATCTTGCGATGGAGAGTTAGCTGCGCTTGTAAAGTGTCCAAGAGTGTGCTTCAATCTGTTTAGCGTAGTGTCCTACAGAACACTCTACGATGCAAGATGCGGTGTGACCAAGCTCAGCCCGGTGGTAGCAATCAAAGCAGTATACCGCTTGCAGCACATCTTTGAACTATATGGCCACACCGGCGACATAGCCAAGTGGTAAGGCAAGGGATTGCAAATCCTTGATACCCCAGTTCGAATCTGGGTGTCGCCTGTGTAATGCGTGACATACAAGTGAGAAGCGCGTGTGGGCTGTCCCTATCGACACATAGACACTACACGTGGATCACGCCTGGCGGCACATGAGAGCCCATGGGTGCGCAACTTCCTTCGTTTGGGTTAGCCAGTTGCGCCAGTTGGACGACCACCACAACCACAGGAGTGGGCCTACTTGGGCTTATACAAAAATATTTAGGCGGTGTGTGACGCTATGTTAGCCCGAACTGTCACACGCAAGGGCTTTCACCTCCAACATGTGCACCTACGGTATATCGTGGCTATCCGAGTCACACGCTTACGGGTTTGATCAGGATTGGCTGCAGGGGGGTTGGATTGCCCCGCGCCTCTCCTGCCTGCCAAGGCTGGGAACAGGAGGGCGCGGCAGTCTATTTTAGATAGATGGAAAAGCTTTTAAGAATAAGAACGGAACGGGCGGGATGTGCGCCGATTGGCCTTAGCAGTATGGATCAGGGGTGTTAGCCTGCTCCTCGGCTTTCGGTTTGAACATACAAGATAAGTAAGAAGGAGGTAGGCACAAGAATGAACAATGCGGTAGCAATCAGTGCTAGTACGTTGGTTTCCATAAGACAGTTCCCGCAAGAGTAAGGATGGTAGATTGAATGGTTCTATGAATCGCTTATCGAGACACAACCCTATTTAGATGGCTTCTAATGCACACTTTACCCACAGAACCAACCTACCCTTACAAGTAGACCACTGGGTTGGAGACAGGTCGTGCACACCACACACGCTTGACTTGGTTGTGTCAGAGCTACGGAGAGTGGTATGAGACATGCCTTAGCGCACGAGAGCCTAACCTCCTATGTGCTTGCGTATGCGCAGCGTTCTCTGCTCTTTAGAGGTCTATTACATAATACAAACACTCCGCGCACTACGAAAGGGAAAGGAAAGCACCTGTGGCCATCATCACCGGGCTGCTAACACAGGAGCACCGAACATATTATCACGCCATTCAAATTGGACCAAGCCGGTCTTACAATTCATAGCATATTACTCACCGACGCTCGAACAAGAGACGTAATGATGCCTTGGAGAGGACTTGAACCTCCACGCCTGTTCAGCACCAGATTTTGAATCTAGCGTGTCTACCATTTCACCACCAAGGCCAGGATCGTGTGCTTGGGTGGTCAAGCACAACTCATATCATACATCATGTAGCACCTAAAAGCTATAGCGCTTCGTAGTACTACTCGTGTTCAAGAGTATCCTGCATGTCCTCTAACGGATCTCATCCTCATACCTCATACTAGGAGATGTACATGATCAATGTAGAAGTAGGCCCTAGCACCATGCTGGGAGTTGCGTTAGTCTCTGCGGGCATATTGCTCTATTCGGTGCGAGCCATATCTCCATGGCTTTCTAAAGACCACGATGTGCTGTTCTCTACCTTGGGACTCCTTACCGGAGGAATCTTGATCTTTCAGGGATGGCGTCTTGATCCTATCTTGCTATTCTGTCAGATCTGCTCTACGGGTACGGCTTTCTTTTTCGCTTGGGAGAGCCTGCAGCTCCGGCTGCTCATACAAGATATGGGCCGATCGTGCGTGTCAGATTCAGCGTATACGCCTGATGAGGTGCGAGACGCGTGTGATGAAGCCTCTCCTGCTACTCGCATCGTTCCAGGTCGGATAGGCCCAGAGAAAGGTCAGAGCGCTTGGAACCGAGGTTACATCACCTTCTTGGACTATAGGGACGATATGTAACCTGCTGCTGACCAGCTTGGGGAGCAGCTATCGAAATTTCGATAGCTGCTCCCAGCCACTCTTCGGAAAGGCTAGCCAAAATAAGAGCCTGTTCGCGCGTACGAGCCTTTGCGATGGGTAGACACCCTCAGGTTGGCCGGATTTAGAGACCACTCCTGCCCCATACCACCAAAGACAGAGAGAACGTAAATACAGCCATCAAAGAGGCCCAGGTTAGGGTGATGATGTCCATGAGTCAACTCCTTTGCTCTTGTAAGATCCGGACACACCTATCTTAACAGATCAGAGCCCTGTGCACAAAACATAGCACACGTGTGTGCTCAGCCCAGCCTCATTCGAATGAGAAGCTTCAGGCGAATGTGACATAGCTTGCTTTTGAGGCTCACAGGGTGTTACCATACCACTAGGGTTGCCTGTCAGGATGCGTCTTAAGCGCGTAGCGCACACAGCGTACAGGTGTCAGGATATGTCTCATAGAGCAGCACTTTCACGCGCTAAGGCAAGACCTGCCAGCCAACCCCTAACCACATCCAAGTGCCGACCTCGATCCAGACTGGCGCTTGCGTGTTCTTATTTTTAATGGGGCACATGTGTGTGCCCTTTGGGGGGCAGTGCTGTGCGCGTTGAGTGGTCCATAAGCGCTGTGGCTTGCCTCACTCAAGGTGTGCTTGGGTGGGCCGAGCTGGATTCGAACCAGCGTAGGCAAAGCCAACGGATTTACAATCCGTCCCCATTAACCACTCGGGCATCGACCCTTTTGCGTACCGGCTCTCTCATGCTGTATGGCACAGGTCCCTTTCAGGTTTTATGGCCTGCTCAGTGACATTGGATTGTGTCGTCACTGCGTGCGTACGAAGCTTGAGGGTACCCCCAGGGGAATTCGAATCCCCGTTGTCTCCGTGAAAAGGAGATGTCCTAGGCCTCTAGACGATGGGGGCTAGAACCGCCTCGGTTGTATACTACCGCATGGTCTGCGTCTTGTCAAGGGTGTGCACAAGGCCAACCCACACGTGTGGTGCACAGCTTTTCTCGATCTTCCTGATCACCACGGTCGCGCTTCGTGCTCCGTAGTCAACACGGCTTAAGGTGCTGTGGCCACGTGACACAAGAAGCGCACATCGAGGTGGTGGCTCAGCACTGGCCAGGTGTCCCATGGAGAAGCCTTGGGGGTGGGTGTCACGCCAAGTGTGACCGCTGGCCTCCAGGATTGCTAGTGAATTAACTAGGTAGCTCCTGCTAGGATGGGTATGTATCATGTAGCACAGGTTGAGCTGAATCCTGTCTTGAATTGCGCCAAGCTCTGCAAAATCCACCAACTCGTGTCATAATGGATGTGTGACCTAGGAGGCTGCCTACACAGGACAGACAGCTCGTAGCCAGCACGCTTCCGATCAGAGCTCGTTGTACAACACAGCGACCAAGCCCCACACGTGCATTTGCATTGTATTCAATGCAGTCGAGTCAGGCTGTTGTGTTGTTAGGCACCAGAGTCTCGATTGGAGCATCGAGTGGTAGTCTTCCTCCTTTGCGATACAAAAGAAGAGCAGAGTACATGTGTTGAGAGGCACCAAGCTTGTGTTGTAAAGTGTGGATTCGAACGCTTGGCAAGTTGGGTTCCCTCTTAACAGAAGAGATCTGATACTTAACACCTTGGTCAGTACGTGAAAACAGGGAGAGTCGCCCTATGACGATTTCCATTGGAAAGTCTGCTTCGGAGCCAAAAGGCCTATTTGAGACTTTGGATGACTGGTTGAGACGAGACCGTTTTGTGTTTGTAGGTTGGTCCGGGCTTCTGCTGTTCCCTTGCGCTTACTTTGCGCTAGGTGGCTGGCTTACCGGTACTACCTTTGTGACCTCTTGGTACACCCATGGGTTGGCCTCCTCCTACCTAGAGGGCTGCAACTTCTTGACCGCTGCAGTGTCCACTCCCGCTAACAGCCTTGCACATTCCTTGCTTCTTTGGTGGGGGCCTGAGGCTCAGGGAGACTTTACCCGTTGGTGCCAACTAGGTGGCTTGTGGACCTTTGTGGCATTCCATGGTGCGTTTGGGTTGATTGGCTTTATGCTGCGCCAGTTTGAATTGGCTCGCTCTGTCCAGCTCCGCCCTTACAACGCGATTGCCTTCTCTGGACCTATTGCCGTGTTCGTGTCTGTGTTCTTGATCTACCCTCTAGGACAGTCCGGCTGGTTCTTTGCTCCTAGCTTTGGTGTAGCCGCTATCTTCCGCTTTATCCTGTTCTTCCAGGGCTTCCACAACTGGACGCTAAACCCCTTCCACATGATGGGTGTGGCTGGAGTGCTAGGTGCGGCTTTGCTGTGTGCAATCCATGGTGCCACCGTAGAGAACACTCTGTTTGAAGACGGTGACGGAGCAAACACATTCCGTGCGTTCAACCCGACCCAGTCTGAAGAGACCTACTCTTTTGTGACTGCAAACCGATTCTGGTCTCAGATCTTTGGAGTAGCCTTCTCTAACAAGCGTTGGCTACACTTCTTTATGCTGTTTGTGCCTGTGACCGGCCTGTGGATGAGCGCCATCGGGGTGGTTGGTCTAGCCTTGAACTTGCGGGCTTACGACTTTGTGTCTCAAGAGATTCGTGCAGCCGAAGACCCAGAGTTTGAAACGTTCTACACTAAGAACATCCTTCTAAACGAGGGCATCCGTGCTTGGATGGCCGCTCAGGATCAGCCTCACGAAAACCTTGTATTCCCTGAGGAGGTTCTACCACGTGGAAACGCTCTTTAATGGAACCTTGTCTCTAGGTGGTCGCGATCAAGAGTCCACCGGTTTTGCTTGGTGGGCTGGAAACGCACGACTTATCAACCTTTCCGGAAAGCTGCTCGGAGCCCACGTGGCTCACGCAGGGCTAATCGTGTTCTGGGCTGGGGCCATGAACCTGTTTGAGGTAGCTCACTTTGTGCCCGAGAAGCCCATGTATGAGCAGGGGCTTATCTTGTTGCCTCACTTGGCAACTCTGGGGTGGGGTGTAGGCCCTGGTGGGGAAGTGAACGATACATTCCCCTACTTTGTGTCCGGGGTGCTTCACCTGATCTCTTCCGCAGTGCTAGGATTTGGTGGGGTGTACCATGCCATCATCGGCCCTGAGACCCTAGAGGAGTCTTTCCCCTTCTTTGGGTACGTGTGGAAGGACAAGAACAAGATGACCACTATCCTGGGCATCCACCTGATCCTTCTAGGGCTTGGTGCATTCCTGTTGGTGTGGAAGGCTACCCTGTTCGGAGGCGTGTATGACACATGGGCTCCTGGCGGAGGTGGTGTACGCCTGATCACCAACCTAACCCTAAGCCCAGCCGTGGTGTTTGGCTACCTTCTTAAGTCTCCATTCGGAGGCGAGGGATGGATTGTGAGCGTGGACAACATGGAGGACATCATAGGTGGCCACGTGTGGATTGGCCTGATCTGCATCTTTGGCGGCATCTGGCACATCCTAACCAAGCCGTTTGCTTGGGCGCGTCGAGCGTTCGTCTGGTCTGGCGAGGCCTACCTGTCCTACAGCATCGCAGCAGTTTCCACCATGAGCTTCATTGCTTGCTGCTTTGTGTGGTTCAACAACACCGCTTACCCAAGTGAGTTCTACGGACCTACCGGCCCCGAGGCGTCCCAAGCTCAGGCCTTTACCTTCCTAGTGAGAGACCAAAGGCTAGGCGCCAACGTAGGATCCGCCCAAGGCCCTACCGGCCTAGGTAAGTACCTGATGCGCTCTCCAACCGGTGAGATCATCTTTGGAGGAGAAACCATGCGCTTCTGGGACTTGCGAGCTCCTTGGCTTGAGCCTTTGCGCGGACCAAACGGTCTAGATCTTAGCAAGCTGAAGAAAGACATCCAGCCTTGGCAAGAGCGCCGCTCCGCTGAGTACATGACCCACGCTCCGCTGGGATCCTTGAACTCCGTAGGTGGCGTAGCGACTGAGATCAACGCCGTAAACTACGTGTCTCCTCGCAGCTGGCTGTCCACCTCTCACTTTGTGCTAGGCTTCTTCTTCTTCATTGGCCACTTGTGGCATGCGGGCCGAGCTCGTGCTGCGGCAGCTGGCTTTGAGAAGGGCATTGACCGAGACACAGAACCTGTGCTATCTATGAACCCTCTGAACTAGCTCTATTTTGCCGAGCGAGAAGCTGGTCTTTAGGCACATAGACATAGACACGGTAAGCCCGCTGCTACAGCAGCGGGCTTGCCCAGGTGCTAAGCACAATCAGCTCTGTGTTCTGGCCTTCCTGCTTTATGTTTCATATAATTTTTTTTTATTCTTTATGCCGCCTGGTGTGTTTGCATTGCTTGTGGCAGGGTTTGGAGCGCGCGGCCCTGGCCCTGCTTTGTAGTGTTTGGCACACTTGGGGTGTTCGGTTCATAAGCACGATCCAATGCTAGTCAAGGTAAGCAGCCGGCGGTTCTGTATAGAAGGTTGATATTAGGGCTAGGCTGGTGCGATTCTCGTGCAACAACTTCCAAGGCTCTACGGATATGTTAACGCACGCTTCAGCGTTGCATTGGACTTGCAGAGAACACAGAGCCGTGTGCCTCCCTTCCCACTTTAGCCACCTGCTAGAGCACGGTGGGTTGGTGTGCAAGCTTTTGACAAAGGTGTGCTTTGGACATGCGTGATGTCTTATGACACGCTACACGCACAGAATCAGCCAGCTGGTTTCGGATTGCGGGCCAGGCCTGCAGGCAACGCTTACGGTGCGTACCGCGGCCACCATCACAAACTAGACCTGGTAAACACCATGCGAGATTCGATTTCAATCCTGCTGAAATGGCTTCAGCATACTCCCTACAGAGCGCTTGAGGAGGCGTACAAGGCCAGCCGGAGAGCCCAATCTATAGAGCGGGCCTGTGTACGATACAAGAGAGCTCCCTACCTGACCCCTCACAGAGCTCAGAGCATGGCATTCTACCTTGAGGCGACCCAAGATCAATGCATCAACTCTGTATTTTGGCGCTTGCTAGAGTTTAAGACGAGCCAGGCATTGCTTAGCGTGTGGCCAGCCGGTGCTTTGCCCCAGATGCGTGAGCGTGCCTATGGGCAGCTTGCCTGTGTTGAGAGGGTGATCGGCAAGATGGCATACGATCGAGATGGGGCATTAGGCACACCCTCCACAAATCCAAGTCACATGTCTTCGTTTGATCCACCGCAACCCTCTACGGCGTACGAGCCTATTGGTTTGATTCCTCGCTCAATTACTCGTACCTTCTCACGATTCCAGACGGAGCTAGACCCTCAGGCGGACTCTCTTCTCCGACAAGAGTCCCAGTTGATTCGATACCAAGTCACAGCGTCGATGCAGTACTTGTGTAGTCTGTTGGTGGTGCCTTGGGCCATCAATCGGTTGTGCAAGTCTCTGTTCTTGGAGTCTTACATCATGCATTGGTGGAATACAGGGCAACGAGAGATCTTCTTGAATCCATCACAGGAAGAAGAAGCGCTGGTGCGGTTGCAAGGCTTAGAAGACACGGCTTGGTTAGAGTTGCTCATGGATCGCAACTCAGACCTTCCGCTCTCTGCGCTCTCACACACGGTTCACGAACAAACCCTCCAACTCGTGGCGCTTTACCACCACCAAAGCATGCAGACTTTGCTACATGTGTGCACTGATGGCATATATATGTGCAGTTTAGCGGTGCTGTTGGTAGTAGGGCAGGCTAGGTTGGCTCTTGTCAAGTCTTTTATGCAGGAACTGTTTTATAGCCTTAGCGATACCATGAAGGCGTTCTTAATCCTTCTGTTTACAGATCTGTTTATTGGATTTCATTCGCCTCACGGCTGGGAAATTCTCATCGAGACGTGGCTTCGTTATCTAGGTTTTGCTCATAATCAATACGTGGTGTCCCTGTTCGTATCTACGTTCCCTGTGATCCTAGACACGGTGTTTAAGTATTGGATCTTTCGTCACTTGAATCGTATATCCCCCTCGATAGTGGTGACGTATCACACTATGAACGAATGACTCTGCGCTCGTTCGTGAATAGCATGGGCTTCCTATGTAAGCAGTAGGGAGCTGCTCTTGCTCTTTCTCTTCCCCTTTGCAACGTTTGCAAGTACCATATAGGTGAGGATCGTGTTTGCCTTGAAACAGGCGCCGAGTAGAGCTTACTTACATACATCATTGGATTATGGCAGACATGGAACGCACCTTGGTTTGGAAGCGTTGGACATCTTGGAGTTGTGCTTGTGTGATTGCTGTGGTCGGTTTGTTCGGGTCTCCACTTGCTTCGGAGGCCTACCCCATCTTCGCCCAGCAGGGTTTTGAGAACCCTCGAGAGGCTACAGGAAGAATCGTGTGCGCTAACTGCCACCTGGCTAAGAAGCCTGTAGACGTTGAGGTGCCTCAGTCCGTCCTACCCGATACTGTGTTCGAAGCAGTCGTAAAGATTCCGTACGACCTGCAAGTCAAGCAGGTACTAGGAAACGGCAAGAAAGGTGGGCTGAACGTGGGCGCTGTACTGATCTTGCCTGAAGGATTCCAACTTGCACCTGCGGATAGGATCCCTCCCGAGCTAAAGAGCAAGATTGGCAACACTCCGTTCCAACCTTACAGTGAACAGCAAAAGAACATACTGGTGGTAGGGCCTCTGCCTGGTAAGAAATACCAAGAGATTGTGTTCCCTATCTTGTCGCCAGACCCATCCACTCAGAAAGACACCAACTTCCTGAAGTACAGCATCCACGTCGGCGCGAACCGCGGGCGGGGGCAAGTCTATCCGGATGGTAGCAAGAGCAACAACACCGTGTACAGTGCCTCTGCGACCGGGCGTGTAGCTCAGGTCGTACGGCAACAGAAGGGCGGTTACCAAGTCATTATCGAGACCAGCGATGGCAACAAGGTAACGGACCTTGTACCTGCGGGCCCAGAGTTGATTGTGTCAGAGGGAGAAGCCATCAAGTTGGATCAACCCCTAACCAACAACCCCAATGTGGGTGGATTTGGACAAGCAGACGCGGAGATTGTGCTTCAAAGCCCTGACCGTTTGAAGGGGCTTCTTGCATTCTTTGTGGTGGTAGTCTTGGCTCAGGTATTCCTTGTGCTTAAGAAGAAGCAATTTGAAAAGGTCCAGATTGCTGAGATGAACTTCTAACCCACAGGACTGCGTTCTATATGGCTAGGAATTGCACGCGTTGACTCCTTACGCGAGCACAACACAGCTGCACAGATCACTTGTGCCCAATCAAGCGTCTGATTCTTCTAAGCCATTTGGCCCCTCAAAGTCTTCCATGAAGCGGGATAGCACTCACACCTTTCAGGCTTCCAAGCAAGTGTCTGTACGCCCCAGCGCGGCTGTAAGCACTTCAAGCAATACGGTCGATCCCGTCGTCCTACTATTCCTGGTAGGCCGCTCCTCTCTTCCCAGCCCTCCTTGGCAACGTGGTGGGCTGAAGCGGAACCAACGTGTAAGCAGAGCGTTCTTCCTTTGCTTCAGGATATCCAGACCATGGCTAGGTGCGCCAAACTGTGCATTTAGGCTCTGTATGCTATGGCCCTTCTTGTTCTTAAGTGCCATCGTGGACAGAAGGCTTGCCCTGGGGTAGTAAGCCTTGCCAGGAGACACGTAAGCCACCGGAGTCGAGCATAGAGCCTGCAGTCTGGGCTGTGCGCGTGTGAATACGGTAAGCCCCACAGGAGAAGCTTGCAAGCTATCGTGCTTGGTTCTTAGCCAGGCGAGCTACCTGTTGCCTGTTGGGTAAGAGATTGATTCCTAAAGAACCAGCCAACTCGTTTGTAACCAATATTTACACATGTGGGGTGTTGACTGTGCATATAGTGCCCGAAAGGGGTTCTTGACTGAAGTCATAGGCGGTCGTTGTGCTCGTGAGCATGCGTGTTTGGAATAGCTACGCCATCCACTTGGGCTGCCGAAGCTTACTGGTAAGCTCAAGGCTAGCGGCACCGGAATGGCACGCGAGCGCGCCAGTCAGCCGACAGAGGCCAAAGCCTCACGTTCGGTTGTCAGGGAGGGCCTAGGGAGCCCTATCCCAATCGGTACAAGAAGCCATACGGATCCACGAATCATCAGCAGTCTTATTCGAATTGGCAGATTACATGGGGTACAGCTCTGTGGTGCGGGGCCTTAAACCCGCAGCCGCTATGGAGAGCGCTTCCACCCTGCACGAGCTACCTTGCTTGATGGCTCCTGTTTTGAAGCGAAGCCTATGATCGTGCTCTGCTTTAGCCTAGCCAGATGAGATGCACACGGTAACAAACCTGTGTACGCGCTAAGGGCAGCACGAGTGTGGATTGGGGCTGCCGTGCTTCGAGCCCTCCAAGTGCTTTGCTTGACTCGCGCGCTTGGAGGGGTCAAAGCACTCGAACCACTCGGCCCAACCTGTGAGCCCATCCCGGCCTATCTTAGCTTAAACGGAGCGAGCTTGATAAAACCACATACATCTGATTCCCGTATCAGTCTTTTCTTGTCGAGTATGGGCTTGTGTCCTGTCCGCAGCCGGGTACGTAAGCCCTCACTCAGCTTGCATACTCTAAGCCCTGTTGCATCGCTAGCCTTTGTGGCCAATCCACCTGCGGGTCCGGGTCGCACCAGGGCCAGGGGTTGTGAGCCTTGAAGCTGCAAGCGCTTTTTCTCAGCAAGCGGCTCTTGCCATGTATCTTGAAGTTCAGCTTTGCTTCCACCAGGCGTAGGCTTGACTGGCATCGTGTTGTGGCTGAAGGCATGTGGTGTGTCACCTTCACCTGATAGCCATGGGTGGGATGAATGGCTCATAGACAAGCCCTCCGCTTGAAATGGAGATCAAAGGTGTGGTTGAAATGATTCCGGTACCATCAAGTGGCCAAGTGGTTGGATCGTTTCAACCACGCTTATACGCTTGTACGCTTGTATGATGCGAGGCCTGATGCACAGGAGAACCCACCGAAGCGGCCCCAGCCAGCCAACAGGAGGCTCAGCACGAGAGCAGTACGGGGCGAGCGTACCAACCCACCAGTAGCGAGAGCGCTCGCGAGAAAGTTAGCAAAAAAAGTGCGCACAACTTGCAAGCCGCGCCGCTGTGCGCTATGTCTTGGATTACAGCTATGTGGGGCCACCAAGACTAAGAATGGTCTTGCTCTGCTCTGTAGTCAACCCTCTCTTGCACATGCGTGCCAAGGCGAGGGCCTCACTCTCTGGCAGCACTTCAGAGAGCTGGATGGTCGGAGGCCCCAGCAAAGGAAGCCCGGCTGTCTGGCTGCCCCCCTTTTCGCTGGCCTGGCCTGCGTGCTGGCTGCCTATGCAATCGCAAGAGATGGTGTCGCTTGGGGGGGCTCAAAGAGTGTTAGAGGGAGGAGCCCAAGCCGGAGTAAGACCCGTAAAAGAACACTGCTAGTAGGGTGATGACTGCAATCCCTGCAACTGTGCCCACAAGCCACAGAGGGATTCTTCCCGTAGTTCCAGCATTAGACATCTATCTCTCCTTTGTGTATTCTGCTTCAAGCTTTGATGCTCTAGCCGCCTGTGCAGCCATGTGGCACCGATGGGTCTGTGTGGCACCAATTCTCTCCACATCTCACATGCCCGTAGGACAGCTAGATGCGCACTAGTTGAAGAAGTAGCTAGAGAACAGCACCGCCAGCACAAAGATGGTTAACAGCCCCCAATAAAGGCTGGTACGGTTCAACTCTACGCTCTGCTTGTTTGGGTTGGGTTGTGTCATGCTAGGTTCCTGTGAGGTCTCGTATTAACGTTGAATGAACTGCATTGCTGTAATAGCCCCCAGGAAGAACACCGTGGGTACTGCCAACGCATGGACCGCAAGCCAACGAACCGTAAAGATAGGATAAGAGGTGTTGTCGATAGTCACAGAAGTCTCCTATATTCCCTTCGTAAACTCGTTGATCTGCTCCAAAGAGCGGAAGCGATTGGTGATAAGAGGCACTTCTTGACGGTCCTCCGTGAAGTATTCGTTCGGCCTAGGGCTTCCAAACACGTCATACGCCAGGCCAGTGCTCACAAACAGCCAGCCTGCTACAAACAGGGAAGGAATAGTGATGCTGTGAATCACCCAATAACGAATACTCGTAATGATGTCTGCAAAGGGGCGTTCCCCAGTGTTTCCGGACATGAGACACTCCTATTATGAGTCCAATTGTGCTTCCATCCCGGGAAGCCTCTCGATAAGAACAGGTGAACTGAGTCACCCATGTGTCCTCCCGAAATACAATGTATGGAATTGCTTCTCCATAGCACACCCAGTATATAGCCTCCTGCGAGGCTAAGGCAAGCCGCTCTCTAAGCAGATTCAACACCACTCAAGTGTGCGGGTAGCGAGAATCGAACTCGCATCTTCTCCTTGGCAAGGAGGGATTTTACCACTAAACCATACCCGCTCTGACCAAACCGCAACAGATCGCATTACGAGCTGATTGTAGCTTAACTCTCGACAAGATGCAAATCACACGCCATAGGGCTCTACGGCGGGTTGCACGTGTGCAAGTTCGCAAGCAGCAAACCACACTTACCTGAGCGCGCCTGGCCTCGAGTAGATCAGGTTTGTGTCTGCTGGCAGCTCCTCCCTGCTAGCCAAAGCGCCATGGAGGAGCCTGCAAAGGTTCAGGCCAAGTGTGCTAGCCCGTGAAAGAGCTTAGCAATCCAACCAGGAACACAAGCCCAATCCAGAGAGACGTGCCAGAGAAGACTACATTCTTGGAGCTGGACCAGCCGTCTGGAGACGCTAGGATGACAGGGACCCCTACCACCAATGCAAAAGAGGTGGCTATCAAAGCAAACAAGGCCAGTTGGAATGGAAGGATCATCTCTTCTCTCCTTACTTCTCTTACGTGTGAGGCAAATCCTATTGCTGAGCATGCACACTGTGCAGGGCACATGTGCACCCAGCTGCCGCTCGGCTTGATACGACTCTACCTTTCGAGTTGGTGCGCCCCAACACGTGGATTGTCGTCCTAACCATCTTACAATAATACTCGAAGCCACACCCGTGTGCAGCGGCGGAGAGATGGCAGAGTGGTTGAATGCAGCGGTCTTGAAAGCCGAAGTAGCACCCAAGTGCTACCGAGGGTTCGAATCCCTCTCTCTCCTTCTCCTTGCATTGCGCCCAACAGGATTTGAACCTATATTGGAGGTTTAGAAGACCACTGTCCTATCCATTGGACGATGGGCGCGCGTGTGCCACGCAAAGCTTCACCAGGGCGAGGGGTGCAAATCCATCCCTGTAGGTTCGTTGGAAGCCCTTCTACCACCCCTTACCAAGCAACTGCGCCTGGCCTGAGGCACGTCCTAGCCTAGAAGCATCCTTTACCAGCCCTGGCGAGAAGAGCCGCCTAACCAGAAAATGTGGCTCCTGCCGAAAGGGCAGGTACGCGTGAATACAGCAAGCTCTTAGGGCTATACGGATTCGAACCGTAGGCCTTCTCGTTGTAAGCGAGTTGCTCTACCGCTGAGCTATAGCCCTTACGACATGATCATAGCTTACTCCTAGCAAGATGTCATCTGGCAACCCCGCGGTTGGGCCCGCGCTCATACACTGGGTGGTCGCACGCGCTCCTGGCACGGTGCGGCAAGCTAGCGCAGAGTGGTGACCAAGCTTGGTCACCACTCTGCGCTGGCCATCTTGGAGGCCACGGCTTGCATCGGCTCTCGCTAGTCAACTAATATGACACGTGGGCCTACTTAACTCAGTGGTTAGAGTGCCGCTTTCATAAGGCGAAAGTCATTGGTTCAAGTCCAATAGTAGGCATCTGGGCGACCCCGCGGGGTCGCCAGGATCAGCACCAGGGGGGGCTGCTTTTGTATGATTTCGCCCTTATTGGCCGTAGCTAGGCTCGTGAAACCTGGTTGACCGCTTCTAGTCGAGCCTTGGCTCTCCTAAAGGCCAACTGAGCCTCGATCTTCTGCTTCCTTCCCTGTGCGGTCTCTAGGTTGGATCTGGCTTGCTCAAAAGCCGCTTGTGCCTCCTGCGGGTCTATATCCGATGCCTTCTCTGCCTCATTGACCAAGATGGTCATTTGGTTGTCTTCAATCATGGCAAATCCGCCCATCAAGGCCATAGTGGTCCATTGGTTGGCAGTGCGTATCTTGACAATACCAATGTCTAGCGCGGTCAGCAGAGAGGCGTGATTCGGCAAGATGCCCACCTGCCCACTGTTTGTAGACAGGATAACTTCCTGTGCTTGAGAATTCCAGACGGTGCGATTGGGTGCCATAAGGCGAAGGTTGAGACTCATGGTGCTTTACTCACTCTCTACTTGTAGGGTAGCCGCTTTGGCCATGGCCTCGTCAATGTTGCCCACTAGGTAGAAGGCCTGCTCAGGAAGAGCATCCAACTGCCCGGACAAGATCATTTGGAAGCCCTTGATGGTGTCTGTCAGGCTTACGTACTTGCCAGGAGAGCCAGTAAACACCTCGGCTACAAAGAATGGTTGAGACAAGAAGCGCTCGATCTTGCGTGCTCTGGCCACTACTAGCCTGTCTTCCTCCGACAGCTCGTCCAAGCCAAGGATGGCGATAATGTCTTGCAGCTCTTTGTAGCGCTGCAGGGTCTCTTTCACACCTTGAGCGGTCTCGTAGTGCTCCTCTCCCACGATCCATGGCTGCAGCATGGTAGAGGTAGAGTCAAGTGGGTCCACAGCAGGGTAGATGCCCTTGGCTGCCAGGCCTCGAGATAGCACGGTGGTAGCATCTAGGTGGGCAAAGGTGGTGGCGGGAGCGGGGTCGGTCAGGTCGTCAGCAGGCACGTACACGGCTTGGATGGAGGTAATGGAGCCCTCTTTGGTGGAGGTAATGCGCTCTTGCAACGTACCCATCTCTGTGCTTAGCGTTGGCTGGTAACCCACAGCAGAAGGCATCCTACCTAGCAAGGCGGACACTTCGGAGCCTGCCTGCACAAAACGGAAGATGTTGTCAATAAACAGCAGTACATCCTGTTTGTTGACATCTCTGAAGTATTCTGCCATGGTAAGGGCGGTCAGACCCACTCGCATACGGGCCCCTGGAGGCTCGTTCATCTGACCGTATACAAGTGCTACCTTGGACTCCGAAAGGTTGTCCTCGTTGATCACCTTGGACTCTTTCATCTCCATGTAAAGGTCGTTCCCCTCACGGGTGCGCTCTCCTACCCCTCCAAATACGGACACACCCCCGTGCGCCTTAGCAATGTTGTTGATCAGTTCCATGATCAGTACGGTCTTACCAACCCCAGCACCCCCAAACAGCCCAATCTTGCCTCCACGGCGGTAAGGGGCCAACAGGTCCACCACTTTGATGCCCGTCTCAAAGATAGATAGCTTGGTGTCCAACTGAGTAAACGCAGGGGCAGACCTGTGGATGGGCGAAGTGGTAGTGCTGTTTACGGGGCCCATGTTGTCTACCGGCTCGCCAAGCACGTTGAAGATTCGGCCCAAGGTGGCTTCCCCAACGGGCACACTTAGGGGCGCGCCAGTGTCCACCACGTCCATGCCCCTGGTAAGTCCATCCGTGCCGCTCATGGAGACCGCTCTCACCTTGTTGTCTCCTAGCAGCTGTTGCACTTCACAGGTCACGTTGACCTCGTCTCCTGCTGGGTTTTGGCCTTTTACCACTAGGCAGTTGTAGATGTTAGGCATCTGGCCAGGAGGGAAGGCCACGTCCATGACCGGCCCAATGATCTGCGTAATCTTTCCTACGTTCTTGGTCTTGATAGCTTGTGCGGTAGTCATAGGTGCGTCTGATTGTGGAGGCTGGAACACATGGTGTGAATTGGATCGGTTGATGGCCCTTTCGAGCCTAGCCCTGGTGCAGTGCTAAGCAAACAAAGCATACCATGAGACACGGGCTCGAGTCTATGCATCGGGAAGACAGCGGGAGCACAGGCGCGTAGGTTTGGGTATGACGAGTGCAGGATCTAAAAGCTTGCGCAAGCGCTCCACGTGCGTGTATAATCACGCCAACCCTTTGCTCTGCTGGCCCAAACACCACCGCGTGCTTGTGGCCAGAGGACGTTGGGTCGAGCAGACTCCATCCTGGTTGATGCTATATAGTTGATTTGTAGGGAGAACACGATGTCACCACAAACGGAGACCAAAACAGGAACTGGATTTAAGGCGGGAGTGAAGGACTACAGGCTTACTTACTACACTCCTGACTACCAAGTGAAAGATACTGACATCTTGGCAGCATTCCGAATGACCCCTCAACCAGGGGTTCCTCCGGAAGAAGCAGGAGCAGCCGTAGCCGCAGAATCCTCTACTGGGACCTGGACTACCGTATGGACCGATGGGTTGACCAGCCTAGACCGCTACAAAGGCCGTTGCTACGACATCGAGCCTGTAGCAGGCGAAGACAACCAGTACATCGCCTATGTTGCATATCCTTTGGATCTGTTTGAGGAAGGCTCTGTGACCAACCTGTTTACCTCCATCGTAGGTAACGTGTTTGGATTCAAAGCGCTTCGTGCACTGCGTCTAGAAGACCTAAGAATCCCTCCTGCTTACTCTAAGACCTTCCAAGGCCCTCCTCACGGCATCCAGGTAGAGAGAGACAAGTTGAACAAGTATGGCCGTCCTCTTTTGGGATGCACCATTAAGCCTAAGCTAGGCCTGTCTGCTAAGAACTACGGCCGTGCGGTATACGAGTGCCTTCGTGGTGGTCTGGACTTTACTAAAGACGACGAGAACGTAAACTCTCAACCATTCATGAGATGGAGAGACCGCTTCTTGTTCTGCGCAGAAGCTATCTACAAGGCTCAGGCAGAGACCGGTGAGATTAAAGGTCACTACCTAAACGCTACCGCAGGCACCTGCGAAGAGATGATGAAGAGAGCAGTCTACGCTAGAGAGCTAGGCGTGCCCATCGTCATGCACGACTACCTTACCGGTGGCTTCACCGCTAACACCTCCTTGGCTCACTACTGCCGCGACAACGGCCTTCTACTTCACATCCACCGTGCAATGCACGCCGTGATCGACAGGCAAAAGAACCACGGTATCCACTTCCGTGTTCTAGCTAAGGCGCTTCGTATGTCTGGAGGTGACCACATCCACTCCGGCACCGTGGTAGGCAAGCTGGAAGGTGAGCGCCAAGTAACCCTAGGCTTTGTAGACCTTCTTCGGGACGACTACATCGAGAAGGACAGAAGCAGAGGCGTGTACTTCACCCAAGACTGGGTGTCCATGCCTGGTGTATTGCCTGTGGCTTCCGGAGGGATCCACGTATGGCACATGCCGGCTCTTACCGAGATCTTCGGTGATGACTCTGTGCTTCAGTTTGGAGGCGGAACCCTTGGACACCCTTGGGGCAACGCGCCTGGTGCAGTAGCCAACCGTGTGGCTCTAGAGGCTTGCGTGCAGGCTCGTAACGAGGGCCGCGACCTAGCTCGTGAGGGCAACGAGGTGATCCGCGAGGCTTGCAAGTGGAGCCCTGAGCTAGCAGCAGCGTGTGAGGTATGGAAAGAGATCAAGTTCGAATTCGATACCGTAGACACCCTGTAAGGCAAACTCCAGCGCTACACAAGTGGCGCGCGCGTGATCGCACCTTACTGCAACCACAAGTTGCTGTGTGATTGCAGCACCCCCCTAGGCTCCAAGCCCCCTCGGGCTTGGAGCCCCGTGGCACGCAGCTCGCTAGATCCAACACACAGGCTTGTAGCTCAGTGGACCAGAGCGCATGGTTCCGAACCATGGTGTCAAGGGTTCGAATCCCTTCTTGCCTAGCCGCCAGCATGGTGCGCAACGCTCGTGTGCAAGCTTATAATCGGTTCGAAGGTGCGTTTCTAGGGATGTGGCGCAGCCTGGTAGCGCATTTGTTTTGGGTACAAAAAGCCGCAGGTTCGAATCCTGTCATCCCTACCTTACATGCTTCGCATTCTTCTGTTGCAGTAAGCTTCCGGCTTGCATTGGGCGGGGCACACCAGCCCCGTACCTATTGCTCGCACCGCAGGCACGGCCTTGCCAGCAGCATGCGCTCTTAGTTCAGTTGGTAGAACGCAGGTCTCCAAAACCTGATGTCGTAGGTTCAAGTCCTACAGAGCGTGACTCTCCTCGTGGCTTTACTATCGCCTCGGGCGATCCCATACAGCAAGCTGGGTGCGAGACTGACGGGACTCGAACCCGCAACTTCCTCCGTGACAGGGAGGTGCTCTAACCATTGAACTACAGCCCCAATCTTGTGCTGTGGATTGTAGCATACGCCACGCTCGCGTGTCAAAGTGTGTGCTTGATACATACGGTGTGCAGCAAAAGGCATCCATAGTCGACTGTGAAGAGGCTTCTATTCTGCCCGCGCGTCGTCGTATACTCTTTCTTGGGCCGCACAACCCAGCTATCTGTGTACACTTGAGACGCATGCTAAGCCTACAGAGGCTTGGTGCGCTCCCTCTGTCACAAGCCCGCCCCGCCACTGGAAGGATAGCCAGGGGTGGGTGTATCAGAGTACACGTTTACCAAAACTGCACGTATACCACACAAGGAGTAACCAATTCTAATCTATGACCCGAGTCAAGCGTGGCTCTGTTGCCCGGAAACGACGAAAGAAGATACTAGGGCTTACAAAGGGAGCTCAGGGTGCCCGTTCCGCTCTGTTTCGCACCGCCAATCAGCAAGCTATCACCACCCTAGTAAACAGCCATCGAGACGCTGCAAAGAGAAAGAGAGACCTTCGCAGCCTCTGGATCCTTCGGATCCATGCCGCGATCCAGGGTCAAGGCACTCGGTACAGCTCACTCTTGCACGAGTTGCGGTCCAACCAGGTAGGCCTAAACCGAAAGATGCTGGCCCAGATGTGCGTGCTTGACGAGGATGGATTCTCCGCTCTAGTCAGCACGGTACGTGCCTAGCCACGTGCAACTGGTGTGCTACATGCTGCATGCGTGAGGCGGAACGCTGGAGAGCGGGTTGGCCTCCCCCCTAGCCGGGGAGGCCTGTGGCCTGACCAAACATCAAGAGTTGTGGCGTAAAAAGCCTACCAGCGCCAACACTCGCGCCCTCTTGATAGAGGTGGTCATACACCTCTGTTGCTTAGCAGTCAATCGATTTACACGCCTAGGAAATATCTTGTTCTGTTCGGTCACAAATCTCTTTAGCAAGTCCACATTCTTGCAATCTATGCTCTCCCCCGGCTTGATAGGAGGGAAGCGACGACGAGAGGCGCGTACGGATGGTCTTTGTCTTGCCATAGGTAATAGTAGGGAGCCACAGTGGACTACTTTTTCATCTCTCTGTGAGAGGTGTGCTGGTTACAATAGGCGCAAAACTTGCGTAGCTCGAGACGGCTAGGTGTGTTACGTCGGTTCTTCTGAGTAGTGTAACGAGACACCCCCGGAGACCTCTTCTGCTTGTTTTGTACGCAATATGTACACTCTAAGGTTACGACGATCCTTGCATCTTTGTTCTTGGCCATAAACAGGTATGTTGGGCTTGTTTGAGCGGAGGCATTGGACGGGGTTTGAGTGATTCTAGCTGCGCTGGCTTGAAGGGCACCCCCTGAGAGGCCCGCACACTCACCGCTCGTGTGATACACCCTGAGCGAAGCTGCTGCGGGGCTGAGCACATGTGATGTGTGTGCGGTAAGCAAGGGTCGAGCGTAGGCTATGCTATGGTAAGCTAAGCCACGCAAGCGCTGCAGGCGTAAGCAGGTCAAGACATGTGTGCCTTGTATGTGCAGTGTACACACTATGTCAAGGCAGGGTTGCACTGCACATGTGTTCTGTGTGGTAGCTCTCGGCAACACGAGTGAGGTGTGCCTCCTCTCATGATGCCAAGCTTGTGCACCGGTGGGGGTGGCTTGACCCCCTGGTAGATGACCTGCGAATGCATTGTGTCAGGATATGCAGGCTCTGGTGGTATCCGGGCGAACCGGTTGATGTGCCTTTGAAACAACCGAGGGGGCACACACTATGGATCTGTGCCAAAGCACTACGAATCCACAGGATGGGCTCGTGTTGGCAGAGCACACTATCAGAGCACAGCTATCTGGCACTGTGTGCCGGCAGCAAGGATCGAGTCGTGCCTTTGCTGTCTATACCACACTACTTCTGGGGGGCTTACAGGAATGGTAGCACCAACGCGTCGGGGAAGAACCTATTGATCTCGATAAGCAAACCAGCAAGCAACCCAAACCACAAAGTAGCGAGCACGGGAGCTGTAGATAGGTAGGTCTTGAAGTCTTGCATGAGGATTCTCCATTGAGTGTGGATTGATTCTTTGGTAACGTGAGGAAGCTGAGGCCTCTTGCTTGGCCCTACTCCTTGGTTGGAAGGTTAGCGCAACCATGGGATCGGAGTAACGCAACCCAAGTCTATTGTACTCCTGCACACGGCAGAAAGACAGGCTCCACGGTGTACGCCGATGCTGGAATGCCGCATGAGCGCCCGGCACACCCCGACGGATCGTCTGTGTGGAGCCCGCCTATGAGCAGAGCAGTGTGCACACTTGGAGGCGTTTGTCTGGTGTCCGTGTGCCAAAGCCACCGCACCCGTCCGCCTGTTAATCGCTAGGTTTCAGCGCTGGTGCACACACATGAACCACACTTGGACGCTTGGTAGAGAGATACCAAGAGCCGTGTCCTAACAGGGCTCAAGGCCTGTCTCTAGATCCAAGTGGGTGTGTATGATCAGTGCTTGCGCTATCTGGTCTAATCTGTCCGAGTGCGTGCGCAACTGATCCGCGTCCCATCCGTACACATCTTGGATCATGCCATAGCGGTACGAATCCGTCCAGGCAGCATCGTTCAGCGCACCCCACTCTTGAGAGGCACTTACGAGTGGGAAGTGGTCCAAGTTCTGGGTGCTTACATGGATCAACCTAGTCATGCGCAAGAACAGATCCACCCCCCGCAGCTCTCTTGCAGACGCCTCTTCCCGTAGGCGCGACCTGCCCTCTAACCATAGAGATCGGAAGGAGGGGCTGGTCCTCCTAACCCTAACCATTCGCCTGGGTCGATCACGTGACGTCTTACGTGTGCTGTCTGCGCGGTTGGAACCAGCCCGGTAGTCTTCAAATGACCCAAGGCGCTGATACGATTGGTTCACGCGTCGTCTTCTCGGAGGTGTGTTCCCAGAGCTTATTGTATCCCACTCAAACAGAGGAGCCCAGGCACGGATCTGCTCTAGGGTAGGAAACACAGCCATGCTTTGCGTGTGCCGGAGATCAGCATCCGCGGTCGTGGCAGAAGCCTCTTGATCCTGAGCCGCGTCAGATTCAAACAGCTCTGGGTCCAGCGGCTCTAGCCTCAAACCTGTGCTTGGGCTCTCTCTAGCTTCGCTGAACGGTTGAGCCGCTCTTTGTCTGGCTCGAGAGGACTCTATCCACTCGAGGGCATCTTCGTCGTCTGTCAACCGACTCCTACGAAAGCTAGGGTCCAGCACAAACCAATCGAGCACCACGTCTTCTAAGACCCACAGCTCTCGATCCTTGGGTAACCCGCCGAACATGGGATCCGTTGAGAACCCTAATCGATAAGATGCAGAGCTTCTTCGCAGCACCGAGTGCGCCAGGTAGTCTTTTAGGTCCTCTTGGTCAGGCTGGATTGGTAAGGTGTGTGCTATCTCACTCGCAACCGCACCATAATGAACACACCTCAATCGTGCGGACCGAAAAGCCATGCTTGGCCACTTATCATTCAGCGTTTGCCACAGATTGTATGCTTGTGGGATATCTACGTCCTTTTGTCGGTCCAGAGTGCTGGTAAGGCTTTCCCAGCACAGGCCTTGGCCTGAGAACGCGAGCCACGCATCCTTAGCGGCGACGCCTGCCAGAGACTTAGCCAACTTCGGCACTATGCTCGGCTGTGTTGTGAAGAGTGAGGGGGTCTCCCAATACGTCCTTTGCAAGGATTCAAACCTGTACCTTACAGGATCGGGTGGCAGATAGATCACCATGGAGCGATCTCCCAGGGCATATCCACGCTGCAGGACGGCCTCGCCTACCTTATAGAACAAAACCTCGGGGTTACGAGCTGGAGACACGTCTTCCGCTCGCCGTTTCGTCGCCCCTCTCGTCATCTTGTAGAAGGCCGTTTGCACTTGATCCACACTCGCCTCTCTGGTTTGCATGCGTATGCAACCGATTAGCACCTGGTTAGCCAATCTAGCAAGCTCAGAGCAGGTCCAACCCGCAGTAAGCCTGGTCACCCTTTGCAGCGCATGGGCTGGTAAAGGCGCGATCCCCTTGGTCCTTACAAGCGCTTCGAATACGTCCTCGCGCTCAAACCACGTAGGTAGATCTAAGAAGAATACACGGGTAAACCTCCTCTTGCGCAGAAGAGCTCGGTCTATGTGTCCAGGAAGCGACGTAGTAGCGATTAAGAACACTCCACTCCACTTCAGCTCGGTGATCTCGCTTAGCAGGAGCACCAAGAGCTGAGATGGGCTAACGTCCACCATGGAGGGGGATGGCCCACCAGAACCAGAAGAGGACGACTCTTCGCCATCTTGCCCGTTGATATCTGTGTGAGAAGAGCGGCTGCACCGGTCAACTCCTTGCACCAAGAGCACACACGGAGAAAGGGCTCGAGCCAAGCCAAACACTGCACACACCTTCTCGCTCGAAAGCGCTGGCAATATGGGGTCTCCTATCAACAAGGTCTCGCAACGGATCCTAAGCAGTGGCACACGGGAATCCGCAGCCAGCGCGTGAGCCATCAGCCTCTTGCCAGAACCGGCAGGGCCTATGAGCAGGTATCTGGTGGCTAAGCTGCGCATCATGCGGAACACCCCCGAGTTGGTTGGGGGGCTAGCAAGCATGGTGCCTCCCTTGTACACCAGGGCCGCCTTGTGAAGCTCATACGCCAAGTCCTGGTGCCCAGCAACGTCGCCTAGGTGAGAAGACCACACCCGAGACCAAGGCACAATCCATCTGTGCCGAAAGTACATAGCATAGGAACGACGAAAGGCGTCCTCAATCCACGATTGGATGGGTCTCGTAACCCACCGACCAACGGGTCTTGTAATCCAGCGATGCACAAAGGAGGAGACCTGTCTGTGGAACGGGATGCACCCCCAAAGCGTAAGCACAGCCTCGTTTACCAACCTTGCCAACAACCTTGCCAACGTGGTTAGATCCCTAGGCCATCGTTCCATGGTGGGGATCAAACCGATTGCCAGCACAAGTTGCAGCCTTCGCACAAGTGGCACCGGGGAGCCAACCACGGGCACTCGTTCAATAGCCTGCGTCCATGCGCACTGTAAGCGGCTCAACACAGAGCAAGCTTGAAGCAAGGGCCACACACACCAGCTTGGCCACAACCCCCAAGGCGGGCCACCCCAGAACGGAGTCGTTCTGCGGGCCGTCGTAAGATTGGACAGTACTAGCTTGTCTATCGTGCTTATCAAGTGACGCAGGCCATACCTGTGCCCATGGGCGTTTAACAAGCCCATAAGTACACCCCACCTGGCATCTAAAAGCACGGCATAACCGACCCAAAACGCCCTCGCCCCGCTCATCCAAGCATGCACTGGCAGCATGGTCAGGTACCAAGACGTGAGCCTCAGGAGGCTTGCTCTTGAGATGATGCTAGAAGGCAGACCCAAGCGAACCGTGCTATCGCGCGCGTCCTGGCCACTTGGCCTCCAAACGTGCTTCAAGCCAGGCAGTAAGCCAATGCTAAGAGACAGCCCGGGTTGACTTGGTTGGTGCGTTCCATCCTGGTTACTCTCCTGCATGTGCTGCCTATGGCTGGCCTTGCTTGGCCTAAACAACCCGTCATGGTAAAAGTACAACTTATCGCCCTCGTTGCGCTTCAGCCGAGCAGAGCGCTCTACGGTGCTTGCCTCTTGAGGCCAATTTGCACCTTCCGATGGAAACCACTCTTTCGGTGATTGATGGTGCTCGACACACATACTGTGACCTCTCTATCTGTTTGCTGGTTGTGAATTTAGCAGCCTGGGTTGAAACGTGCTCATTGGACAGATCGCCTGCCTAGTGCCTTGTGCTTGACCAGAGCTGGTCTTAGGTACAGCTCAGTTGCACGAGATGAGAGCTCATCTGTGGGTAGGTAGGATAGGACGCCATCCCTCGTTGCGTAGGTAGCACCGTACTGCTCTAGCCATCGAGCAGGCCACAGGCTAAGAAGCGTGTTCAGCGTATCAAGCCTAATTGACTCAGTATTCTTCGCCACGCTGCATAGCTGTAGTGGCTTTGCCCTCAGGGCTGTGCTAAGGATGGGTGCTCTAGATGGCATGTGCGTGCCCAAGCGTGTTGCAATAGGCCACGAGGACCTGATCACAGCAGATACGCTCCTTGCCGGCACCGGCAGATAGAACAGAGCATTCAGCATGCTTGTATGGCGCACACCACCAGCATGTTGTTTCCAAGGATGAGCCTGGAAGGGGTTCAACCACAGGTCGTAACACTCAAGCGCATGCCAAGTTGTGTGTTCAAGTGCGCCCCTCTGACGACGTGCGGAGGGGTTGAAAATGAGATCTGTGCTATCACCTGTAACCTGACTCCACCTCTCTAACTCCTGCACACTGCACGGAGGTTGCACGTAGCGTGCCATGGCTGACTTATAGATCGATAAGTGTACGTGGTTTTGTGTTGGCACGGCTGCCAGCCCGGCAGGCCCCGTGTTCCATCTGCGAGCAAGCGCTGTTGAGACACGCAACAGCCTCAGATCATTTGGCTCTTGGTTCCGAGACCCTAGCGCAGCTTTGTGGGTCACCCCCAGTGCTCTGTTTATATGTCGCTGAATCCGGATGGCCCATGTGTTCAGCGTGGCTCCAAACTCTGGGCTGGATGACATCAGGCGTCTCAGCATACGCGACTCGATTGGTTGACCGTTCACCCAGGCAGAGCGAGTCAGCCTGTGCTCGGCCTGGGTGCTACTCTGGTTCAGCAGCCTCAGCAGGCAGATCATTCTTCTCGATTCGGAGCCTGCTCGAATGGGAGAAGCGTGTGGTCGTACGACAGCTCGCTTGCTGCTGGGGATGAGCCAAAGCTTGTCGTGAAATGGCGTATCAATTGGGTGAGATCCGATAGTTGTACCTTGATTGGCCTTGCGAAGGCTCAACCCGAGCAGATCCGGCCTGTGCTGTGTAAGGTGCACAGTGCGCAGAAATGGTATGGATGGCTTATCGACCCACTTACCAATGCCAGACAGCAGCCCAATGTGGAGCATTGGCGTGTCTGCTATCAGCCCCTGCTTGGAGACACGCGTCGCAATGCCCCACCCGGAGGGATGAGTAGCACGGCCGAGCCGATTGTATAGATGGCCAAGCTTTAGACCTGCTGAGTGGTAGCACACCCGAGAGGTGGAAGACGAACGGGCATCGTTCGGCTTGATAGCCCCTTGGGTGTATGGCAATGGTCTGATAGATGGGAACACCAGGCTCAGCACAACCAAGCACCATGCACAGTACGACAGCCAGACAGCGCTCAGTGCCACGATCCCGAATTGGAAGAGACCTAGCGCATAGCGAGCTTGCCGAAACGCCTGTTGCAGGCTTGCAACACCCAGCCTGTTAAAGCACCACAGGTCAATCCCGCGAGAAGGCATGTCTCCCACCAGTAGTGCTCTCGCCAACCTTGCAACACGGCTGTTCACCAGCACACGAGTGGCGACTCCTAGCAAGAGAACACCTCTCCTTTGCATTTGAGACACCTCATAGGACAAGTAGCTCTTGTCTGATGGGTATAGCCAGTAAGTCTCGTTTTGGGCATCTCGCAGCTCCTCACGCAGGTTATCCCGCACGCTGTGCTCGATCACGGCAACCTTCCGACGAATGCGACACACGGGCACACAACTTCGATTGAACCTCCAAGCCATGGGTGCAAGCTCCAACTAAAAAAAAAAAAAGACCACGCCTGCTCGCAAGGCTTCCGACAGCCTGCCCATGGGCACTCTCGTCGGTGCTTGGACCATCCTCTCGTACGCCGCGCTTGGCGTCGGGGTGATTGGCGTGTGCCTCCTCTCTGTGAGTCTAAGGTAGAGAAGAGGGGGCGAATGACGGGACTCGAACCCGCAATACAAGGAATCACAATCCTATGCCTTAGCCATTTGGCCACACCCGCCATACGTATAATCCTACCATCCACTCAGCTCCCAGCTCTATGTACAGAATCTAGGTGCTGCCGTGGCCCGGCATAGGCCACGGCAGCCTTCTAGCTAGTGCAAGCTATGATGCTTGCACTACATCCTAGCTGTAGACTAAGCGTTTACAGAAGGAGCCTCCACGCTAGCTAGGTCTAGAGGGAAGTTGTGAGCGTTACGCTCGTGCATAACTTCCATACCTAGGTTAGCACGGTTGATGATGTCAGCCCAAGTGTTGATCACACGGCCTTGGCTGTCAACTACGGATTGGTTAAAGTTGAAACCGTTCAGGTTGAAAGCCATGGTGCTGATTCCTAGAGCGGTGAACCAGATGCCTACAACTGGCCAAGCTGCCAAGAAGAAGTGTAGAGAACGAGAGTTGTTAAAGCTAGCGTATTGGAAGATCAGTCTGCCAAAGTAGCCGTGAGCTGCAACGATGTTGTAGGTCTCGCCTTCTTGGCCGAACTTGTAACCAGCGTTAGCGGATTCGTTCTCAGTAGTCTCGCGGATCAAGCTAGAAGTTACCAAGGAACCATGCATAGCGCTAAACAGAGAGCCGCCGAAAACACCAGCCACACCCAACATGTGGAATGGGTGCATCAAGATATTGTGCTCAGCTTGGAACACGATCATGAAGTTGAAGGTACCAGAGATCCCTAGAGGCATACCGTCAGAGAAGCTTCCTTGACCTAGAGGGTAGATCAAGAACACAGCGGTAGCAGCTGCAACAGGAGCGGAGTAAGCAACAGCGATCCAAGGACGCATGCCTAGACGGAAGCTCAGTTCCCACTCACGACCCATGTAGCAAGCTACACCAAGAAGGAAGTGAAGAACGATCATCTCGTAAGGACCACCGTTGTACAGCCATTCATCAAGGGAAGCAGCTTCCCAGATAGGGTAGAAGTGAAGTCCGATAGCAGCGGAAGTTGGGATAATAGCACCAGAGATGATGTTGTTACCGTACAACAAGGATCCAGCAACAGGCTCACGAATACCGTCAATGTCCACTGGAGGAGCTGCGATGAAACCGATGATGAACACAGAGGTTGCAGTCAATAGGGTAGGGATCATCAGAACACCAAACCAACCAATGTAAAGGCGGTTTTCAGTGCTGGTAACCCAGTCGCAGAAGCGACCCCATAGGCTAGCGCTTTCGCGTCTTTCTAGAGTAGCAGTCATGGTAGAACTTGATTCTTAAGGATGTAAATAGCACCCAAGCCAATGAGAGGCCTGTTACACACATTGTGTCACCTCCTGGTGCCCTCTGTCAACCTGTGGCCGGCCTCGGATGGTGCACGCGTCGGATGGATGCCATCACAGCTGTGCCATCTAACAGGATCCGGTCAAGTCGCCGCCAGAGCTTGCCCTTCTCTTAGACGTTCCTATACCGCCCTACACCATAGGGCCTACATCCGTGCCATTCAGCGAGGGAAACACAGCATGCACCTTGCCCGTTTCGCCCTTCGTATCAACCACGACTTGGTGCAGAGAAGGTTGCTCAGGCCTTATGAACGTGTGCTCGTGGCTGTGTCGGGAGGCCAAGACTCAAGCTGCCTTCTCTCTGTGCTTACTGCGCTCCAGCCCCAGTGGCATTGGCAGGCCGCCGTGGTCCACTGTGACCATGGTTGGTCAGCTCCATCCAGGTTGAGCGCCTCGCACGTGTCTCAATGGGTCTCCACGCTAAGACTAGACTATTACCAGCCGTTTTCCACCTGTGTCCTGGAGGGAGAAGCCAAGTCTCGTCAATGGAGATACCGTGTTTTGGAAAAGGTGGCCATCAAGCGGGGTTGCACGGCTATCCTAGTTGCACATACAGCCGGAGATCGTGCCGAAACGCTCTTGTACAACCTGCTCCGAGGCAGTGGCCATCAAGGGTTGCAGTCTCTGTCTTGGACTAGACATCTCTCAACGCAACTGAGGCTTGTAAGGCCGTTGCTAGGCACCATGCGCAGAGACACAAGCCAAGCCTGTAGCTCCAATCAATTGCCCACATGGCCCGATGCAAGCAACCAGGTGGTTGGCTTCCATAGGAACCGGATTCGCAAAAGGTTGATGCCCTATGTGCGTCACTACTTCAACCCTAAAATCGACCAGTCGTTGAACCGGCTGGCAGAGTTGCTTCAGGGTGAAGAGGCTTATATGGGGGCGGTGTGCTTGGCCGTGCTGCAATGCACCGCACACAAGCCTTGGTTGGGGCAGCATCATCACCCATTCAATTGCCTTGTGGCCTCTCTGCCTTTCGCTATCCAAAGGAGAGTGCTCAGGCTTCTATGCATGGAAAAGGGCACAAGCACCTCGTTTGCCCTTATTGAGAGCTTGCGTGTGAGAGTCAATGCCTGTTCTAGAGCCAAACGTAGCTGCCGCGTGTCAGGCACACAGCCCTACTCCTTGCAAGAAGCCGGTTCCTAAAGACTGCCTCTATCTCTGTTGAACCCTCCCAATGCACCTCCGCTCTCAAGGTTGTATACTGTTGTTGTCCTTCCTTCTTTGGAGAATTTCTTATGTTTACGTTTGTGGCCTATGCAGCATTCCTGCTAGCCTTTTTGAGCATCGCGCTGGTTCTATTTGTGGGTCTTAACAAGATCCAATTGATTTGATGTGTGAACTACGTGTGAACTACGAATGATGCCTTAAGGAGAATACCCATGGTTGAACCCCTGTTGTCTGGAATCGTGTTGGGATTGATCCCTATCACCCTTGCGGGCCTGTTTGTGACCGCCTACTTGCAGTATAGGCGTGGCGACCAGCTGGAGCTCTAGTCCCCGTCTTAGACTTAATTGGCACCATGGTGCCTGTCCCGTCAGCCCAAGCGGGAACAGGCACGAGCCCAGCGTGAGTGAAGCCTGATAGGAGGGGGTCGGAAGGGGAAGCAGTTCGTGCTAACTACGACCCGTAACTTTGAGCCAGTTCTGCGCTTCCATGTAGTTGTTTGGCGCCAGGCTTATGGCCTGCTTCCAATACGAAGCTGCCTGCTCAAACAACGCCTCGGAGGCTTCGTGATTGCCCTGCCCCATGGCTTGCTCTCCTCGGTAGTGGCAGATGACTGCAATGTTGTTAAACGCCTGAGGCAGGTAGGGGTTTCTCTCTATGGCCTGATAGTAGTACTCAAGTGCTCGGGTGTGCTCGCCGTTGCTGGTGTGAATAAGGCCTATGTTGTATAAAATGTAGCTGCGGTCGTACGGATCGAGCTCCAAACGCATGGCCTCGTAGTAGTTTTGTAAGGCCTCGGCGTATTCTCCCTCTGCTTGTGCACACATTCCATCTCGATAGTAGGTGAATGCCTCTTTCTCTCGCTTGGTTGTGGGGAGCACTCGCAGGAGGATGTCCGCTACGATGGTAAAAGTCTTGTCAATGAAGTTGTCGTTTCGTTGAGACCTGGGCATAGATTCTTGTGGTTCAGGAGGATGACCGAAACGGGACTCTCACCACGGAGAGAGCAGAGCGACACAGGTTGAAGGTGTCTGACACTTTGCCCCCTGCTAGCCACTGGATAGAGATTGACACACAAACGCGTTCGCGCCTCGTCGAGCAGATGAGCACACAGATGTAGCCAGAGGCTGGCTCAGTAGTTTGATTCTCAGACTGGACAGTGGCATGATCAAAGAAGGGATGGAGAGATGGCCGAGTGGTCGATGGCGTAGCATTGGAAATGCTATGTAGGCCTCAGTCTACCGAGGGTTCGAATCCCTCTCTCTCCGGATCCAACCGCACGGGGCGGACCAGCTGGTCCGCCCCGGTAGAAACACTATTGGTCCATACAATGCTAATATGCGCTTCCTGCGTACTATGCCTTACGAGAGTAGTATTCTACAACCAGCAGCTCGTTCACCTTTAGGCCTACCCACTCGCGATCTACAGCCTGGTTTACGTATCCAGCACACTTGGAAGCGTCTACAGTTAAATGGTTTGGACAGCCGTTTGGGTTAGGAGACATAAGTCGCTCTGCTACTATGGATCGGGTGCGGCCCTTCTCCGTCACCTCAATCATGTGCTTTGGCTTGCAGCGGTAGCTGGGTATGTCTACCCTCTTCTGATTGACCAAGATGTGACCGTGACTTACTAACTGCCTCGCTGCAGCCACTGTAGGCGCCATCCCAAGCCGGAACACGGTGTTATCTAGTCTCATCTCTAGCAGCTCTAGCAATGCTTGGCCCGTCGAGCCCTTGGTTCGTCGAGCAAGCTGTATGTACGCGAGCAATTGGCGCTCGCTAATCCCATAGTGATACAACAGCTTCTGCTTCTCTTCTAGCCTTACGCGATACTGCGATTTCTTGGGCTTGGACGCGTCTTTGCTCTTGCCAGGCAAATGGTCATGCTTTGGTGTGTGCGGGGTAAGGCCTGGCAATGGCCCAAGCCGACGTATGATTCGGATACGGGGTCCTCGGTAACGGGACATCTTGCCTCCTTGAATGCTGGCAACACAGAGCAGAGTGGAAAGGTTGAAAGGAGAGATGCTAATTGGTTCGTATGGTGCAAGAGCCATGTGCACACCTGGCGAGGACAGCCCTTGCGAAGCTGCCTGTGCTTCGGTTGATCCACTGGGTACGGCTAGCGGCTAGGCAAACTCCTCGCTGCCCACCCGAGGCCAAAACACACCACAGGCGTCGCCCACAAAGCACGCGCCTGGCTGCTCACCGCAACTGGTCTGTTTCTCAGGTTGCAACCGCCACCTGCGTTGGAGTTGAGGCTGTGTGTGCTCTCCTAGCTGTGCGCAACGTGGCGTGTCTTACAAGCACAGCGTACTTGTGCAACAACGCTCTTACACGCCGGTGTTTGCAGAGCAACGTGGTAGGAGAGCCAGGCACACAGCAGGCTCTCCCTCCCGCCCATCTCACAGCTTGGAACACTTGTTTAGGTTGAGGGCTAGACCTGATCGGGCCTTTGCTTCGTTAAGCTTCCTGCATCATCCATGGGTTATGGGTTGAGGTTGGCACCTGGCCTTTTTGAGGGGGATTCAAACCGCCCCAAAAGGCCCCATGGATGGATTGTCTCGTTCCTATGGCAGATGCATAAGCCGTACAGGCTCCCTTTATGTGCCGGAGCTCTTTAGTGGCAATGATATGTTCTTTTCATTACTACAGGATGCGATCAATCAATTGTACACAGATTGACGCCGTTCGCTCTGGTGTGCGGTCACGATCAGGCACGGTGCTGCGCAACGTGGAAACCAATGTCGGCACGTCATTGTAAGGGTTCGCTTAGCAGCTAGCCTGCATACTTGGCTGTTGCCAAAGGCTACACATGGCGGTTCTCTCCATGTGTCTCTTCGCTTTAGGGTGATGTAAGCCACACTTCCCCTAGAAGAGAGGCTTTGCGTCTTGCATCGAGACGATTGGGTCCTCACCAATATCTGCCATAAGCTTTGGGCCCGGGATGGGCTTGGCCGTGCATCCACACTAGCTGTCCCCCCTTACCACCATCTTGGAGGGGAGTAAGTGGATGCTAGAAGCCACACGAGTCGCACATACACTCTGGTACAGACCCCTCTCCTCTGAGGACAAGCTCGAAGAGCCGGGGACTTGGTCCTTACAACCATCTTCTGTCTAGGGATTCTAGTAAGTTGCTGAATAGTTGGCATGAGGCTGGTGGATGCCTTGTAGGAGTTTCGATCGATCGCAACTTCGACGTATGATAGAGGAGCGTACAGCAACTTGTCAAACCATGGCTATAAAACCTCGTGCAAACCTCGTGGGAGGCTTAGCTGGGGTCACGAGGTGAAGCATTGTGGTTGGTAAGAGGCGTGACGTCTATTCTTCTGCGTCTACCCACGGGATAGACTCCATGTTCACTACCACCTGATCCACCAGACCATACTCTTTTGCTTCTCCCGAAGACAGGAACACGTCCCGCTCCATGTCATCGGAGATGACCCGCCTACTCTGACCGGTCCTGGCTGAATAGATCCTTGTAATCTCTTCGCGGATGCGAAGGACTTCGCTTGCTTCCATAAAGAACTCGCCTGCAGAGCCATCATAGTACGAGCTGGAAGGTTGGTGGATCATGATGCGGGCATGTGGCAAGGCAATGCGCTTGCCCATCTCTCCCCCGGCAAGCACAAACGACCCCATAGACATGGCCATGCCCATGCAGATGGTAGTCACATCGGGCTCCACATACTCCATAGCATCAAACACGGCTAAGCCTGCTAACACGGATCCGCCGGGAGAGTTGATGTACAGGAACATCTCTCTGGTCTCGTCCTCAGCATTCAGGTACACCATGATCCCAACAAGTTGGTTCGAGATTTCATCGTTTACGCCTTGCGCCAAGAACAAGATCCTCTCTCGGTACAATAGGTTGTATATGTCTACGTAGACAGCATCTTCTTCCCCCGGCAAACGGTAGGGCACTTTCGGTACGCCAATGGGCATAATGTACACCAGATCAAGATTGGATAGTGGGTTCCACACGGCCAAGCGGACAATCCATTCCACATGGTAGTCAACCTGCGGTGAGGTATCTATCATCTTACAATAGATGGATGGGCTCACCTTGCTGTGCGGTGTGGTTCCATGGGTGTATCGGGGCGCTCAAGCCAGCTGACTCGCCATCGTGTATGGCTTCCTGTGCCCACTGGTGGTATAATCCTGTTTGGATACACCAGCCGCTGGTTGGTAGGCTGAGCGTCATCCTCATACGCAAGGCATGAACACCACCAAGTGCGTGCTGGGAAGTGTGTTCGAGCGGCAGGGACCGGCCGTGTGCACGCTAGGTGCGTTCACGGCTCTCAAGAGGGTCTCAGGCTAGGTTGTACCTCTCTTGAGATGCGGGTGCGATGAGCTCTTACACTCAAGGTGACAAAGTCAAACAGTTTGCATGCTTTTCTAAGAAGGAGTATCTTCCATGGCACTGCCTTGGTACCGTGTACATACAGTGGTGTTGAATGACCCTGGGCGTTTGATATCTGTGCATCTGATGCACACTGCTTTGGTCTCAGGATGGGCTGGTTCGATGGCTTTGTACGAATTGGCTGTGTTTGATCCTTCCGACCCCGTGCTTGACCCTATGTGGCGTCAAGGCATGTTTGTCATCCCCTTTATGACCCGTCTTGGAGTTACCAAGTCTTGGGGCGGCTGGAGCATCAGCGGTCAAACCATTACAAACGCTGGTATTTGGAGCTACGAAGGAGTCGCAGCAGTGCACATCGTGCTATCTGGCCTGCTCTTCTTGGCATCCATCTGGCACTGGGTTTATTGGGACCTAGACCTATTCCGCGATGATCGAACTGGGAAGCCATCCTTGGACCTGCCCAAGATCTTTGGTATTCACCTGTTCCTATCGGGCGTGCTCTGCTTTGCATTTGGTGCCTTCCACGTAACAGGCCTGTTTGGACCCGGTATTTGGGTGTCTGATCCTTACGGCTTGACCGGAAGGGTGGAACCCGTAGCTCCCGCATGGGGAGCTGAGGGCTTCGACCCTTTCAACCCAGGAGGAGTGGCCTCTCACCACATTGCGGCCGGCATCTTGGGCATCTTGGCCGGACTGTTCCACCTTAGCGTAAGACCACCTCAAAGGTTGTTCCGCGGCTTGCGCATGGGGAACGTGGAGACTGTGTTGTCTAGCAGCATTGCGGCTGTGTTCTGGGCCGCGTTCGTGGTAGCTGGAACCATGTGGTATGGATCTGCCACCACCCCTATTGAGTTGTTTGGGCCAACCCGATACCAATGGGACCAAGGCTATTTCCAGCAAGAGATTGAGAGACGCATTGAAAGCCAGACCTCTCAAGGCGTGCCTCTGTCCAAGGCATGGTCCAGCATCCCTGAGAAGCTTGCTTTCTACGACTACATTGGGAACAACCCGGCTAAGGGAGGTTTGTTCCGTGCAGGGCCTATGGACAATGGAGACGGTATTGCAGTAGGCTGGCTAGGACACGCAGTGTTCCAAGACAAGGAAGGACGCGAGCTGTTTGTTCGTCGTATGCCAACCTTCTTTGAGACCTTCCCAGTAGTGTTGCTGGATGAAGATGGCGTCGTAAGGGCTGACGTGCCTTTCCGCCGAGCAGAGTCTAAGTACAGCGTGGAACAAGTGGGAGTAAGCGTCCAGTTCTATGGCGGCGAGCTAGATGGCGTGCGCTTTACTGACCCTGCGACAGTGAAGAAGTATGCAAGACGTGCTCAGTTGGGAGAAATCTTCGAGTTTGACCGAGCTACCCTGAAGTCGGATGGTGTGTTCCGCAGCAGCCCAAGAGGATGGTTCGCGTTTGGCCATGCTTGCTTCGCGCTTCTGTTCTTCTTTGGCCACATCTGGCACGGTGCACGAACCCTGTTCAGAGATGTGTTTGCTGGGATTGACCCCGATCTTGGTGATCAAATCGAATTTGGTGTATTCCAGAAGCTTGGAGATCCAACCACACGTAGGCAAGCTGTGTAGCACTCCCTTCTAACCTATTTCCTCGCACACTACCGGTTGTGCTCTCTACCCCACACAGATGAACAGTTACACCCACTCACGTGAACACACACCCATGGAAGCATTGGTATACACATTCGTGCGGCTTGGTAGCATCCTTTGGAACTAAGGGCCTGTAAGCAAAGGCCTCTCTCCTATCCCATGGAGGCTCTCATTCCAGTGTGTAGCTTTGGCAACGAAGCTATGCAAAGCTTGGAAGGCACGGCTTGGGTCGTTGTTACACGTGTGGCACAAGTCTCTGAGAGTCCAGGTGTGCTTGGTTCTAACACTTTACCTGCTGTTAGGCTCGGTTCATGAGTACCTTAGACGCTTCTGTGGTTGGGTGGCGGCTGTGCCGAACAGATCGAGAGGGTATAGAGGCCTCCGAGTGTGTGGCCTTCTGTGGGATCAAACACCCTTACCGAGCAGAGTAGAGAACCAAGCCCCTCGTTGTCCACCAAAGGATGAACAAGGCAAACCCCTGCAACGAATCGTGCCGCTTCTCGCAAGCACAGCACGCGTGTTGGGTGCAAGAACGATCACACGAGCCATCCCCTGCTCGCAACAAGCATTTGGGACATGTTCTCTGGGCTGTAGCTTGTCCCAAGAGAATCTTCAGAGGCTCAATTGATCTCTAAACGTAGCTCCCCTTGTGTGTCAGCACGAGCAAGGTTGTGGCTGCTGCGGATGGGTGGCTCCTTTGCTGTGATAGCAAGCAGTGTCCGCACGCGCACACCTTCGGCCTGTGCGCTCAGTTCATAGAGAACACAGGTAGGGCTGGGTTTTGGAGCCGGATGACAAGCCATTGTCACGTCCGGTTCTCAGGGAGGGGCACCCGTTTGCGTTGCGCCACCTATCCCTATCTATTGGTTGGCACCTTAGGCATCATCTTCTTTGCCATCTTCTTTAGAGAGCCACCTCGCATCTTCAAAGACAAGAAGTAGGCCATCTGCACCTCTTAACGTGTGCTCTTTCTGGGCATTCCCAGAAAGAGCACGCTGCCTAATCTTCATGCTCTTCGAACGGATCACGAAGTTGCTTGGACGGTTGCCCAAACGCGGTATACACAGCATAGCCCGTGATGCTGATCAGAAAGCACGACACAAAGATAGTGATGAAGGTTGCAGGTTCCATAGTCAAGTAGTCCTTTAAGATTGATCCGACCTATCATAGCATAGCCAGTCAAACCACACCAACCAAATCATACCACTATGGCCACACAGACTCTTAACAAGGCTCCAAAGTCTGAAAATCGTCCAGGTGCTGCAGTCAGCAGAGTGCTTAAGCCCTTGAATTCTGAGTACGGAAAGGTAGCTCCTGGCTGGGGCACCACTCCTCTGATGGGCTTATTTATGGCCCTGTTTGCTGTGTTCTTGGTGATCATCCTAGAGATTTACAACTCCTCCGTATTGCTTGATGGCATTCCAGTTAGTTGGGAGAGCTTGGGAGCCTAACCATCACAACTTGCTGATGACACAGCGCAGGCGTGTGGCACGCTAACAGCGAAGACGTGGGCCCTACTGCGCCTTCACCCTATCGTGGTCACGCACCCTGTGCAGACAGTTTCTGCGCACACAGTGCGCCACGGCGCAAGCAGGCCACCTTAGAACAGGTGGCCTGTGAGACCCCACACAGCGTTCTCGCTTTGTCGGAACCACCTGCAAACCCTGATGTAGGGTGAGAGTAGACCCTATGAGGTTATAGAGCTCTTCGGCCACGCTAGTTCACTTACGAATCCTGTGACACCTTGCGTGTGGAACGTGCTTGTCTTGCGCGTAAGAACAGGGCACGCGCGCGTGCCTGCCATGAACATCGACCACACGGGTCGTTCAGCTGCGAACCTGTTTGACTCCGAGCACTTGCTATCTATGGGCAAAGTATACGATTGGTTTGAAGAGCGTTTAGAGATCCAAGCTATTGCGGACGACATCAGCAGCAAGTACGTACCCCCACACGTAAACATCTTCTACTGCTTGGGTGGGATTACCCTAACTTGCTTCATTATTCAGGTAGCAAGTGGTTTTGCAATGACCTTCTACTACCGCCCTACCGTCACCGAGGCGTTTGCCTCGGTGCAGTACATCATGACCGAGGTCAACTTTGGCTGGCTGATCAGGTCAGTTCACAGATGGTCCGCTAGCATGATGGTTTTGATGATGATCCTTCACGTGTTCCGTGTGTACCTAACCGGCGGTTTCAAGAAGCCTCGCGAGCTGACTTGGGTCACTGGAGTCATCCTTGCAGTATTAACCGTGTCCTTTGGCGTGACAGGTTACTCCTTGCCATGGGACCAGATCGGGTACTGGGCCGTTAAGATTGTGACGGGTGTGCCCGATGCAATCCCAGTGATCGGATCCCCCATAGTGGAGCTGCTGCGCGGAAGTGTCAGTGTAGGGCAATCCACGCTTACCCGTTTCTACAGCTTGCACACCTTCGTGCTTCCGCTGCTTACGGCTGTGTTCATGCTTATGCATTTCTTGATGATCCGTAAGCAAGGCATTTCCGGCCCTCTTTAATCAAAGAGGTACAAGACAGCATTCCTTCTGTTTCCGTCTCTTATTCTTGTGTGTAGCGAACAAGGAGTTTCACTATGGGAGTTACTAAGAAGCCCGATTTGACAGATCCTGTGTTGAGAGCTAAGCTAGCCAAAGGCATGGGTCACAACTATTACGGTGAGCCAGCATGGCCCAACGACCTTTTGTACATCTTCCCGGTGGTGATTCTGGGCACAATAGCTTGCTGTGTAGGCCTAGCCGTGCTAGAACCCTCTATGATTGGAGAGCCTGCTAACCCATTTGCCACCCCTCTAGAGATCTTGCCCGAGTGGTATTTCTTCCCAGTCTTCCAAATCTTGCGAACTGTTCCCAACAAGTTGTTGGGCGTTCTCCTAATGGGGGGTGTACCTGTAGGCCTGTTGACCGTTCCTTTCATCGAGAACGTAAACAAGTTTCAGAATCCGTTCCGTCGTCCCGTGGCTACCACCGTGTTCCTGCTAGGAACCGTGGTGGCCATTTGGCTAGGCATCGGCGCTACTTTGCCCATCGACACGTCTCTAACCTTGGGTCTATTCTAATCCGAGTTGTCACAAGAGCAGATTCGATCCATGGAACTCTCTCGTGAGGGTCCATGGGGTTGGATTAGACCAAGCTCTAGACTCGGTGGTTGCAAGGCTTGTAGGAGCCTTGCAACGCTCCTTCTGATGGTTCGTGGTGCTTTGGGTTGGGGTGGCTTAACTCTTCCAGTTCAAGCCCAATCCAAGCCTTGTGCGCTCGATGGCTTCCAGGCAGCGCATCTCATATCTACGATGCGCTCATCCTCGGGCCGGTGCTTCAGGCTAGATGAGCCACCACTAGCTTGTTGTGGGGCAAGTGCAGGATACTATTGGGTATTGGGCCTGGTCTGGTGTGCGGCTGTTCTGGCGCGCCAACGTGGGTCAAGAGCGAATAAGATGAAAAATAGATAGAACACAAAGCCAGCATCGCTCTGAGTGTGTACCACCGGCCTGCTTGGAAGCTTGGACTCTTGTAGAGACAAGAGCCCACAACCCGTCACGCAGCCAGTGGTGGTTCTAAGAGCAAACTCCTGTTAGATTGGGAATGGGTCCAAGGAGTGGAGAGATGGCTGAGCGGCTGAAAGCGACAGATTGCTAATCTGTTGTACGCTGTATTGCGTACCGAGGGTTCGAATCCCTCTCTCTCCGTTCTGTGAAACCAGCAAGGAATGGCTTATTCCTTTCTTCCAGGGTTGCGCCCAGGGTCGTTTGACAAGAAACCAAAGATGAATAGGGACACGAAGAACATGACCACGGTGTACACGAATAGTTTTAGGGTTAGCATGGATGAATCTCCTCAAAAGAGTGCTGGGATCAATGGATGGCGAGTAGGATAAGTGGGACGCAAGGATGATTCTACACGATCAGAGCGCAACCAAGCCATCTACGCAGGCTGGTTATTGGCGTGCACCAACACACGTGTGCTCTGGCTAGCCCAAGGACCACTCGCCCTCGGCAGGCAACACAGAGGGCATGTGCAACTCACCCAACTGGTTTTCGACTGTGCGGCACATGCCTGGAGAGAGAGGGATTCGAACCCTCGTTAGTTGTGACTAAAACGGTGTTCGAGACCGCCGCGATCAACCGCTCCGCCATCTCTCCACTCCTTGTTCTTGGGATGCTCCGGGGGATGTACCCAGTGACGGCAATTGCACTGGGCAACTAGAAGAGAAGCAAGAGGAGGCTGCTGGTTACAAGCCTGGCGTGGTGCTAAGGATCACCATTCACATCATCGTGTGCTGATCTGCTATCGGAAGCTAACCGCAGCTTGCCACACGAATGCCAACAGGAAGAACAGCACGGGGATAATGGGCAGGACATCCACAATAGGATCAAAGATGGCATAGGCCTCTGGCAGCTTGGCTAGTACAGCCTCACCATTCCAGGTGGTCCCAATCGTAGCAGCAAGCGTAGTAATCATTGCAGCTGGCATAGTGGCTTCTCCAATTTGTAAGATGGGTGCAATGGAACGAGACGTGTCCGCTTTACGGTTGTGAGTTTGGAGTGTCTCAAGGCAACTGTTCTATGTTACAACAGCTTTGTCTCGCTGGGAAGAGAGAGATGCTTGGCCGTGCGTGGTGTCTAAGTATGGTGGCTATGTCGAAACTCTTGGTAATTGGCAAGAAGTATGGTAACGTTATGCGGAGCAACGCACGCCAAAGTGTGCGAAAGGCTCTTGTGGGGCGTGGCCAAGTGGCAAGGCACGGGGTTTTGGTTCCTGTATTCGGAGGTTCGAGTCCTTCCGCCCCAGCACACATCTTTGTTGGTAGCGAATACTCTCCTTGTCAAGCGGATTAGACTGCAAGCGCTAGGTTGCCGGTCGCGCTCGTAAGGCACGTGTACGCACCTGGGTTTAGATCGTTATGGGGTTTTTATGTTGTTTGCGTGTGCACACCTTCAACCCACAAGCCGTTTTCTTTGTGTAGTTAGAACCCCCTACCTACGGTGTGGCTGCGGGTAGCCCTGATGGTGTAAATGGTGTAAGATAGGCCAGGGCGGTTCGAGCCTTAGAGCAGTGAAATAGGAGTTATCGTCATGAAGCTAGCATACTGGATGTACGCCGGGCCTGCGCACATAGGCACTCTAAGGGTTGCGAGTTCTTTCAAGAACGTGCACGCGGTCATGCATGCGCCTCTGGGCGATGATTATTTCAACGTGATGCGGTCGATGTTGGAAAGAGAGCGCGACTTTACACCTGTTACGGCAAGCATCGTAGACCGTCATGTGTTAGCTCGCGGCTCTCAAGAGAAGGTAGTGGAGAACATTACCCGCAAGGACAAAGAGGAGAGGCCGGACCTTATCGTGCTAACCCCAACCTGTACTTCGAGCATATTGCAAGAAGACCTCCAAAACTTTGTCGACCGGGCGTCTATAGAGTCGAGTTCTGACGTTATCTTGGCCGATGTCAACCATTACCGGGTCAATGAGCTCCAAGCAGCTGACCGGACCCTCGAGCAGGTGGTTCGTTACTACGTGGAGAAGGCCAAAAGGCAGGGTGATCTGGTGCTGACCAAAACGCAGAAGCCCTCGGCCAACATTCTAGGTATCTTTACGCTAGGTTTTCACAACCAGCACGATTGCCGGGAGCTGAAAAGACTCTTGACAGACTTGGGAGTTGAGATCCATCAGGTCATCCCCGAGGGTGGTTCGGTTCATGAGTTGCGGAGTCTTTCGGCAGCCTGGTTCAACCTGGTGCCGTACCGTGAAGTGGGCTTGATGACAGCCCAATACCTGGAGAGAGAGCTTGGAATGCCATATGTCCATACGACCCCAATGGGCCTAGTAGACACCGCTGCGTGCATAAGTCAGATACAAGATGTGCTACGAGCCAGTGGTGCCGAGATTCGGTCAGATTACGAGGCGTATGTAGACCGACAAACCCGTTTTGTGTCTCAAGCCGCCTGGTTCTCGCGATCTATTGACTGTCAAAACCTGACTGGCAAGAAGGCCGTGGTTTTTGGTGATGCCACCCACTCTGCGTACATGACCAAGATACTGGTTCGTGAGATGGGCATACACGTGGTGTGTGCAGGGACCTACTGTAAGCACGATGCAGATTGGTTCCGAGAACAGGTGGATGCTTACTGCGACGAGGTGCTGATTACGGACGATCACACGGAGGTAGGAGATGTGATTGCTAGGATTGAGCCGGCTGCTATCTTTGGAACGCAGATGGAGCGGCATATTGGGAAGCGTCTCGGCATACCTTGTGGCGTAATCTCGGCTCCTGTGCACATCCAGAACTTCCCTCTAGGCTATCGCCCCTTCTTGGGCTACGAAGGCACCAATCAGATCGCTGACTTGGTTTACAACTCGTTCACTCTAGGAATGGAAGATCATCTGTTAGAGATCTTTGGGGGCCATGATACGAAGGACGCTACGACAACCGATGTGTATACCGACTCGGACCTGCATTGGTCGTCCGAGGCCCAAGGTGAGCTTGGCCGCATCCCGGGCTTTGTGCGAGGCAAGGTCAAGCGCAACGTGGAACGTTTTGCTCGCGAGAAGAACATCCCACAGGTTACGGTTGAGGTAATGCAGGCAGCAAAAGAGTCGCTTAGTGCTTAACCTCAGTGCCCGCCGGTGACAGCAGCATAAGACAGCGCGGGGCTCTTGCCATCGAGCCCCGCTCGGCTTGTGCCTAGCAGTCAGAAGGCGTAAAGCACGGCCGTGTTAGAGCTTGCGGCTGCCAACGGTGTACTCCACACTCTTACACCATGCCGAGTTGATCACCCCCTGGATGGGTGCTTCGGCGCTCTTGAGAGCTCGCATAGCGTAAAGCGCACCGGTGCCGGGTGCCGTGCTAGGGATGTGGTCCCTTAGGCACCCAAGCCGTGTGTCATAATAATGGAGTGAAAGCCCACCGTAAGGTAGCTCCTGCCTCACAGTTGTTCAAGCGCTAGGCTCTCTAAGGGGGAGAGTTGCGTGGAATGGAACCTTTTCCTGTTGACTCGCCTCCTAGCCAGGAGCTCTGTCATCCCTTATCGGCTGGTATTTCCTGTGCCTCGTCTGAAGAGAGGAGAATCTCGATGACAATCAGTCCACCGGAGCAAGAAGTCAAGATTGTGGTTGACAAGGACCCTGTAAAGACCTCATTCGAGAGATGGGCCAAGCCTGGACACTTCTCGAGAGCTCTAGCCAAGGGCCCTGCTACCACCACCTGGGTTTGGAACCTTCACGCTGACGCTCACGACTTTGACAGTCACACCAGTGACCTAGAGGACATCTCTCGCAAGGTGTTCAGCGCGCACTTTGGCCAGTTGGCCGTTATCTTCCTTTGGTTGAGCGGAATGTACTTCCATGGAGCTCGTTTCTCGAACTATGAAGCATGGTTGAGCGATCCTACCCACATCAAGCCTAGTGCACAGGTTGTGTGGCCCATCGTAGGTCAAGAGATCTTGAACGGCGATGTGGGGGGAGGATTCCAAGGCGTGCAGATCACCTCTGGTTTCTTCCAACTGTGGCGAGCCAGCGGCATTACAACCGAGCTTCAGCTGTATGCCACCGCAATTGGTGGGTTGGTTATGGCTGGCCTTATGCTGTTTGCAGGCTGGTTCCATTACCACAAGTCGGCTCCTAAGCTGGAATGGTTCCAGAACGTGGAATCGATGCTGAACCACCACCTTGCCGGCTTGCTAGGCCTGGGCTCCCTGTCTTGGGCAGGCCACCAGATCCACGTATCTCTGCCAATCAACAAGCTACTGGATGCGGGCGTGGACCCCAAAGAGATCCCGTTGCCTCATGAGTTCCTTCTGAACCGTGACTTGGTCTCTCCGCTGTTCCCTAGCTTTGCAAAGGGACTAGCCCCATTCTTCACCCTAGACTGGGCTCAGTACTCCGACTTCTTGACCTTCAAGGGCGGCCTGAACCCCGTAACAGGTGGTTTGTGGTTGAGCGACACGGCTCACCACCACCTAGCGATTGCCGTTTTGTTCTTGGTAGCAGGCCACATGTACCGCACCAACTGGGGGATTGGCCACAGCATCAAGCAGATCTTAGAAGCGCACAAGGGGCCATTGACCGGAGAGGGCCACAAGGGTCTGTATGAGATCCTTACCACCTCCTGGCATGCTCAGCTTGCCATCAACCTGGCTCTGCTTGGTTCCCTGACCATCGTGGTGGCTCACCACATGTACTCCATGCCACCTTACCCATACCTGGCCACCGACTATGCAACACAACTCTCCATCTTCACTCACCACATGTGGATTGGAGGCTTTTGCATCGTAGGTGCGGGAGCGCACGCCGCCATCTTTATGGTGCGCGACTACGATCCCACGAGCCATTACAACAACTTGCTAGACCGGGTGATTCGTCACAGAGATGCTATCATCTCGCACCTTAACTGGGTGTGCATATTCTTGGGCTTCCATAGCTTTGGTCTTTACATCCACAACGATACGATGAGTGCGCTGGGCCGTCCTCAAGACATGTTCTCGGACACCGGCATTCAGTTGCAGCCCGTGTTTGCTCAATGGATTCAAAAGATTCATGGCCTTGCACCAGGCTTGACAGCACCTAGCGCTGGAGAGGTGACGAGCCTTACCTGGGGAGACGGTTTGGTGGCCGTGGGCGGCAAGGTAGCGATCATGCCAATCCCTCTGGGCACGGCAGATTTCCTAGTGCACCACATCCATGCGTTCACAATCCATGTGACCGTGCTGATCCTGCTGAAGGGTGTGTTGTTTGCTCGCAGCTCTCGTCTGATCCCAGACAAGGCTAACTTGGGATTCCGATTCCCTTGTGACGGTCCAGGCCGAGGAGGCACTTGCCAAGTCTCCGCGTGGGACCACGTGTTTTTGGGTCTGTTTTGGATGTACAACTCGCTATCGGTGGCTATCTTCCACTTTAGCTGGAAGATGCAGTCCGATGTATGGGGTAGCGTGACCTCCGGAGGAGTCTCTCACATCACAGGCGGCAACTTTGCCCAAAGTGCGACGACTATCAACGGTTGGCTTCGAGACTTCTTGTGGGCACAAGCCTCTCAAGTGATCCAATCCTACGGTTCGGCACTGTCGGCCTACGGTTTGCTGTTCTTGGGTGCACACTTTGTGTGGGCGTTCAGTCTTATGTTCCTGTTCAGCGGCCGCGGTTATTGGCAAGAGCTTATTGAGTCCATTGTGTGGGCTCACAACAAGCTTAGAGTGGCTCCTGCAATCCAGCCAAGAGCCTTGAGTATCATTCAAGGGCGTGCTGTAGGGGTGGCTCATTACCTCCTGGGTGGGATTGCCACGACGTGGGCATTCTTCCTAGCAAGGATCATTGCAGTAGGATAGTGGCTAGGAGGATTTAAGAAGCATTATGGCAGCAAGATTTCCAACGTTTAGCCAGGGTCTGTCTCAAGACCCAACCACTCGTCGTATTTGGTTCGGTATAGCTACCGCACATGACTTTGAGAGCCATGATGGGATGACAGAAGAGACTCTCTACCAGAGGATCTTTGCGTCTCACTTTGGCCAATTGGCCGTTATCTTCTTGTGGACATCGGGCAACCTGTTCCACGTGGCATGGCAAGGCAACTTTGAGGCGTGGATACAAGATCCTTTGCACATCAGGCCAATTGCACACGCTATCTGGGACCCTCACTTTGGTCAGCCAGCCGTAGAAGCATTCACCCGAGGCGGAGCGTCCGGCCCCGTAAACATCTCTTACTCGGGATTGTACCAGTGGTGGTACACCATTGGTATTCGCACCAACCAAGAGCTTTACACCGGAGCGGTGTTCCTTCTGGCCGTGTCTGCGCTATTCTTACTAGCCGGATGGTTGCACTTGCAGCCTCAGTGGCAACCTAGTGTGTCTTGGTTTAAGAATGCAGAGTCTCGCTTGAATCACCACCTGTCTGGCTTGTTTGGAGTAAGCTCTCTAGCCTGGGCAGGCCACCTGGTTCACGTGGCGATTCCAGAGTCTAGAGGTCAGCATGTTGGCTGGGACAACTTTCTAACCACCTCGCCTCACCCTCAAGGATTGGGACCCTTCTTCGCCGGCAACTGGAGCGTGTATGCACAGAACCCCGATTCTGGCAGCCACCTGTTTAGCACCTCCGAAGGGGCTGGCACTGCGATCCTTACTTTCTTGGGAGGCTTCCATCCTCAGACCCAAAGCCTTTGGCTGACAGACATGGCGCATCACCACCTGGCAATCGCCGTGCTGTTCATCCTGGCAGGCCACATGTACCGAACCAACTTTGGTATTGGCCACAGCATGAGGCAGATCTTAGAGGCTCACACGCCACCAGCCGGTGGGCTAGGCCGTGGGCACAAGGGCCTGTATGACACGGTGAACAACTCTCTTCACTTCCAGCTTGGGTTGGCTCTGGCCGCCCTAGGTGTGGTTACCTCTCTTGTAGCTCAGCACACCTACTCCTTGCCTGCGTACGCGTTCCTACCTCAGGATTTTACCACTCAGGCAGCGCTCTACACTCATCACCAGTACATTGCTGGCTTCCTGATGGTCGGAGCGTTTGCTCACGGAGCCATCTTCTTCATCCGAGACTACAACCCTCAGCAGAATGAGAACAACGTGCTGGCTAGGATGCTACAGCACAAAGAAGCCGTCATCTCCCACCTGAGCTGGGCAAGCTTGTTCTTAGGATTCCACACCTTGGGCTTGTACGTGCACAACGATGTGATGCAGGCTTTTGGCACTCCTGAGAAGCAAATCCTTATCGAGCCTGTGTTTGCTCAATGGATCCAAGCAGCTCATGGTAAGGCCCTTTATGGGTTTGATGTGCTTCTGTCCTCCTCAGAGAGCCCTGCGCTGTACGCCGGACAGAGCCTTTGGCTGCCTGGCTGGTTGGACGCTATCAACAGCAATGGTAACTCCCTGTTCCTAACCATTGGGCCAGGAGACTTCTTGGTTCACCACGCTATCGCCCTGGGTCTTCACACTACCACGCTGATCCTGGTCAAAGGCGCCCTGGATGCGCGTGGTTCGAAGCTGATGCCTGACAAGAAAGAGTTTGGCTACAGCTTCCCTTGTGATGGCCCTGGTCGTGGTGGCACCTGTGACATCTCCGCTTGGGATGCGTTCTACTTGGCCGTGTTCTGGATGCTTAACACCATTGGATGGGTTACCTTCTACTGGCATTGGAAGCACCTAACCCTTTGGCAAGGCAACGTAGCTCAGTTCAACGAGTCCTCCACCTACCTGATGGGATGGTTGCGCGACTACCTGTGGCTGAACTCCTCCCAGCTGATCAACGGATACAACCCATTCGGCATGAACAGCCTGTCTGTATGGGCTTGGATGTTCCTGTTTGGTCACTTGGTTTGGGCTACCGGCTTCATGTTCTTGATCTCTTGGCGTGGTTACTGGCAAGAGTTGATTGAGACCCTAGCTTGGGCGCACGAGCGAACTCCTCTAGCCAACCTGGTTCGTTGGAAAGACAAGCCAGTAGCACTTTCTATCGTCCAGGCTCGTCTGGTTGGACTGGCTCACTTCTCTGTAGGTTACATCTTTACCTACGCCGCCTTCTTGATTGCCTCTACCTCTGGTAAGTTTGGCTAACGCCAACCAGTAGCACCTTGCGCAAGCACACGCCTGCTTAGCTAGGCTTAGAGGTGCTGGGGCCGGGGGCCCCAGCACTGCCCGATCGTCCCTCAGCATTCTCTGCACAGCACTCGTCCAATTCATCACAACTGCTTCCACTATGGCCAAGAACAGCCTGATTCAGCGTGAAAAGAGGCGGCAGCGCCTCGTCCAAAAGTACACACAACGACGTCAAGAGCTCACACAACTCTTAAAGCAAGCAACCAATGAAGAGCGCTTGATGTACCAGCAAAAGCTTCAAGCCTTGCCGCGAGATAGTGCTCCCAGCCGGCTGCACAACCGTTGCTTCCTCACAGGCCGCCCTCGCGCCTATTATAGGGACTTTGGCCTCTCTCGGCACGTGATCCGCAAGATGGCACACGAGGGCGAGCTGCCAGGTGTAACCAAGTCTAGTTGGTAAAGCTTGGTTCTCGTACACTATTGGTCTTGGGGGGCAGGATATCTCCGTGGCTGACCCTAAGCACAAGCACAATGGATTTCAAGCTTGCACCATGCTAACACCACACCTCAGCCATACCTGCACACAGCGTGCAGGCTTGGATCTACCGTTGCAGATTGCCACGTATCCAAGCCTGCACGTTCCTAGACCCAAGTCTCGATTAGGTGGGTTCAATCAGGCTGTGCGCTTACTTTAACGCCACCCTAGCACCGGACTGTTCTAGCTGCTTTTGGGCCTCCTCTGCCTCTTCCTTGGAGACCGCGGACTTGACTGCTTTTGGCAGAGACTCGATTAAAGCCTTCGCCTCTTTCAATCCCAAGCTGTTGTCAAGTGCTCTCAACACCTTAATAACGGAAATCCTTTTGTCACTAGGCACATCTTCGATCACCACATCAAACTCTGTCTTTTCTTCAACAGCCTCTGTTGTGGCTGGGGTGCCTACTGGTGCCATCATCATTCCACCGCCGGCAGCAACAGACGCGTCTACCCCGAACGTCTCCTCGATCTTGGCTACCAATTCAGCCGCGTCAATCAATGTCATGCTTTTTAGCTCTTCGATTAGAGCATCTACCTTTTTAGACATAAGTATTTACCTTTTACCCTATTGTGTGTTGTGCTTAGGCTTGTTGGGGTCAAGGAGCCTGGTGTGTAAAGCGTAGCAAGTAACAAGTATGGGGCTGGCACGTGGGCCTGGTGTGTAACGGTACGGAATGGGCCTTTCAAGCACCAGCAGGGCTTGTGGCGCGTGCTGCCCGCTTGCACTCTTGGCTGGGCCGCTTCACGCTTGCTGAGAGGCGGGGGCCTGTGGGCACAGAGGGCGCATCAGCTCGGTTATGATGTGTGAAGCCTGCTCCAGCGCGTGTTGAGGGCTTACACTCCCATTGGTCTCAACTTCTAAGAACAGCATGTAGAATGCGGTGTGTTTACGCCCAAAGGGTTGATGTGAGGATGGGAGAAGGTGGTTGTCTGGATGGGGCTGCAGACCGTAGGGTGGATTACTAGCGTGTAGTACATTTGTGTCAAGAAGGCGGCTGCTCGGCACCTCACACAGCTTCGAATCGACACGGCTGACAGGCATGAAGACTGGGTCGATTGGCAGAGAGGTGGCGTCCTGGGGCTCTACTTGCTGATTCTCATAGTTCTTCCCTCTTTCGACGCTTATTCGAAGCTTTAGCTCGATAGGCTGCACCAGCGTAGCAATAAGTTGATCGGGATCCACACATTCTACCCCTGGAGGCAACTGAATATCTCCCGCGGTCAAGATCGCTGGTCCTGTCTTGTGCGCAAAAGCGTGTTGTGACCCTGTTGGTATTCCTCTCAACACCACTCCTCTCAGGTTGTCTAGAACGACGCCAACGGTCTCGTACAGGCCCTCAATGGCAGTACATTCGTCGCGAATCTCCCGGTTTTCAAAGCATACGGACGTGAATGCTGTTCCCTCTATCCCCCCCAAAAGAGTTCGCCTTAACAAGATGTCGATCGTCTTAGCGTGTCGCTCTTCTAGGGGAGTTAGCAGAAAGCGACTGTAGTGGAGTCGTGTGTGCTTGATCTTCGACTCAACGCATTCTACACGATATGGTGGAACCTTCTTAGCCTCGTGTCGGTGGCTTGCAGTACGATGGCCATCCATGCTGGTGCCCCCCCCCCTCCTATTGTGGCTCAAGTAGAAAGTGCTTACAGGCGTCGTTTCTTGGGAGGTCGGCATCCATTGTGAGGCACAGGTGTTACGTCACGCACATGGGTAATGCCTAGACCACTGGTCTTGATAGCACGAAGCGCCATGTCTCTGCCCGGGCCTGGCCCACTCATCATGATCTCTGCTTCCTTCAACCCCTGTAGGTCAATCGGGCGGCGTATTGCACTCTCTGCTGCCGTTTGGCTAGCGAAAGGGGTTCGCTTCCTACGCCCCTTAAAGCCACAAGCTCCCGAGGAGGACCAAGAGATGACCTGGCCCTGCAGGTCAGTAACCGTAATGATTGTGTTGTTGTAGGTGGCTTGGATGTGCACCACGCCTTTCAGCACCTTTCTCTTTACTTTGCGTGCGCTTACTTTCTTGGTTTGTCTAGCCATAGCAGTGGGTATTGCTGAAGGGTTTGTTTGGGGATGAGAGAACGCAAGTGATAGGACTCATTCGAATAGATCAGAGCTCCCAACGTGTATGGCTCAACAGGGGGGTCTATCCCTGACGTTGCTTGTGCTTAGGGTTGGTACAGATCACCATGACCCTTCCCCTCCTCCGGATCACACGGCAGTTGTCGCACCTTTTTCGTACTGAAGCACGTACTTTCATAGTTCTCTCCCTGGTTGTGTAGAATGTTGGCCGAACGGACTGCACCACCTAGCCAGCCGGGGGGTTGGTAGGAGACCTTCGTAAACGGTGGATGATGCGTCCTCTACGCAAATCGTACGGTGTGATCTCGACTCTTACTCTATCTCCTGCATAAATCTCAATCCGATTTCGGCGTATTTTGCCTGAGATGTGAGCTAATACCTGGCATCCGTTATCTAGGGATACGTAGAACATGGCATTGGGCAAAGCTTTGGTGACCACCCCTTCCATCTCGATAGGCTGCTGCTTCTTCATAAGTGGGAGCCCTCCAAGCAGAAGGTTCCCTGAGCCATGTGAAGCCCGCCCTTCCGGTCCTGAGCCGGCTTTGATGTTGATACACCTGAGCCAAAGCCTGACCCGTTCAACTCTAGCCATGTGAAGGATGCTCTACCACACATAGCAAAGCACCTCTCCTCCAAGCTGCTTCTCTCTTGCGGCCCGATCTGTCATGATGCCCTGAGGCGTAGATAAGATGACAATGCCCAGCCCTCCCAGCACTTTTGGGATCTCTTTGTGGTTAGAGTAGACTCTTAAGCCAGGTTTGCTTATCCGCCTCAGTGTAGTGATATAAGGTGTCCTTTCCCGTCCGTGATACTTGAGAGTTACGTGAATCATAGAGCGGGAGGTGTGAGGCACCTCTCGCCAACTTTCAATCAGCCCTTCTTCCAAGAGTATGCTAGCAATGCTCCTGGTGCTATGAGTGGTAGGAAAGCGTACGCTTTTGGCCTTTGTCAGGGTTGCATTACGGATGCACACGATCATGTGTGCTATGGTGTCGTTGCTCACTTGGCGAAACTCCTTGTTCTATGTTTTGGACGGTCAAACACCACGAAGCTACATCTAGGTGGTGGATGAGCCTTGGAAGGGCATACCAAGTGCCTTTAGCAAGACCAGTGCTTCGCTCCTGGTGTGTGCAGTGGTAACAATGCACACGTCCATGCCTCGAGTCTTTTCCACCTGATCAAAATCAATCTCTGGGAACACAAGTTGTTCTTGCAGGCCTAGGTGAAAGTTGCCATGGCTGTCAAAGCTTTGAGGGTTCAACCCCTGGAAATCTCGCATCCTGGGCAATGCCAGGTGAATGAGCCTATCCAGGAAGGCGTACATGGCATCTCCTCTTAGAGTGGCGGAAGCACCTACGGGTACCCCCTCACGGATCTTGAAACCAGCAATCGCTTTGCGAGCCTTTCGCACCACAGCCTTCTGACCCGCTATCAATGACAGCTCTTCCAAGGTGGACTCCAAGCACTTGGCGTTTTGGGCTGCCTCACCAATCCCACGGTTGATCACAATCTTTTTCAATCGGGGCACCTGATGCACGTTCTGATACGCCGACGTGCCAAATATGGTTGGTACAGTTTGGTCAAAGTAGAGCTGCTTGAGTCTCTGTGTCATAATCTGGTGTTCTAGTGGTTCTTGGGTGGGTAAAGGCTACAGCCTCTTGCAAGCTCATGCGAGGCCACGACGAAAGGCAGTCTGGTTAGAGCACTTCTGGGGCCAAGGACACGATCTTGGTAAAGTTTCGTTCTCTCAACTCGCGAGCAACCGGCCCGAATACTCGGGTGCCTCGGGGGTTGTTCTTCTCATTGATAACCACAGCCGCATTGTCGTCAAATCTGATCCTCATGCCGCTGTCTCTTTTGATGCCCTTCCGTGTGCGTACTATCACAGCTCTTACCACTTCTGACCTCTTCAACGGCATGTTGGGTGCTGCCTCTTTCACTACAGCTACCACGACGTCTCCAATGTTGGCGTATCGGCGGTTTGGTGCGCCCAAGACCCGGATGCACATAAGCTTTCTAGCTCCGCTATTGTCTGCTACATTCAAATAGGACTGGGGTTGAATCATAGAGTCGTTCTCTCTTTTGTATAAATGTACGACACGTAGAAAGCTACAAGGGAAGATCCGCAGCGCAAGGCTGCGTGTCTAAGGATATGTTGGGTCAATGGGCTGTGTGCTATGTGTTACGCACTAAGAATTGGGTCTTGACAGGCATCTTGTAAGCAGCAATCCGCATGGCAGCCCGAGCTACAGCTTCTGATACACCCGTCATCTCGTACAGGATGCGACCCGGTTTGACTACGGTGACCCAGTACTCTGGAGATCCTTTTCCTGAGCCCATGCGTGTCTCTGCGGGGCGCATGGTGATTGGCTTATCAGGAAAGATGCGGATCCATATCTTCCCCCCACGGCGGGCATACCGCGTCATGGCTCGCCGCCCAGCCTCAATCTGTCTGGCTGTAATCCAAGACGGCTCCAGTGCTTGCAATGCAAAGCTCCCAAAAGCTATGGTACATCCCCGAGATGAGATGCCCTTCATCCTGCCCCTGTGTTGTTTGCGAAATTTGGTCCTCTTTGGGCTAAGCATAAGGCCGTATTCTCCCTTTATGTATCAAACTAGTCGTGTTTACACACTGCTCTCTTCTTAGGCTTAGGATCATATGGGTCAAACCCGTATGGGTTTGTTTGGACCAGCTCGCAACGTAGGACGGGCTCAGTCTTTTTCATGTAGCTTGCCTACCATACAAGCTCTCTCCTTGGAACACCCAAACCTTAATGCCTAGCACCCCATAGGTGGTAAACGCCGAGTATTCACAGTAGTCGATCTTAGCTCGAAGTGTTTGCAAAGGCACTCGGCCTTCCCTTACCCACTCCGTGCGGGCGATCTCGGCCCCGTTCAAGCGTCCGGCAACTTGGACCTTTATGCCCTTTACGCCAGCCTTCTTTGCAAGCTCGATGGTCTTTTTGATCACCCGACGAAAGGCCACCCTTGCTTCCAGCCTTTGCGCCATGTCCTGCGCTAAGCTTGTGGCACTCAGGTCTCGATTTGCTACTTCTACCAGGTTTAAACGAAGTGTTTTGCCCTTTTGTTTTAACATCTGCTTCAAGCTGTCTCTTAGCTTGTAAAGCGCTTTCTCTCGAGCGAGCAAGGCAGGTTTTACGGTGTGGATCTTTACGTGTACCAAATTCATTACACGCTCAATCTCTACGGACACAATCCCTATGCCTCCATCATTTGGATCGGTGCGTACATGATTGCGTACGAAGTTGGTCACAAAACACCTCAATTCGTGATCTTCTTGTAACAGCACAGCGTATTGGCTCTTGTCGCCAAACCAGTGCGCACGATGCGTTTCTGTTATGCCAATACGAAATCCAAGGGGATGAATCTTTTGTCCCATATGCTACATCCTAATCAGGTAGGCTATTCAATCGATTCTTGAACCTTTATGGTGATATTGCAGGTAGGCTTCCTGATAGGAAAGCCTCGCCCTTGAGCTCGGGGTTGAAAGCGCTTTAACCTGGGGCCTTCGTCAGCCTTGGCCTCGCTTATGAACAACCTTGACTTGTTCAGGCCTAGGTTGTGCTTAGCATTGGCTGCGGCAGAGTACACCACCTTTAAGACTGGCTCGCAAGCTCTGTAGGGCATAAATGCAAGGATCATTAACGCCTCTTCATACCGGCGACCGCGTACTTGGTCTAACACCCTTCTTACCTTGTGGGGCGACATCATGACCCCTCGGGCCATTGCGCTTGCTGCTCCGTTGGTTTCTGTTCTCTCAGTCATGTCATTGATTCCTTTTAACGACGGGACTTCTTGTCACTCTTCACGTGGCCTCGAAAGGTTCTGGTTAGGGCGAATTCTCCGAGCTTATGGCCAATCATGGCATCGGTTATGAACACTGGCAAGTGTTCACGCCCGTTATACACAGCAATCGTGTGCTCTACCATTGCGGGCACGATGGTGGAACTTCTGGACCAAGTTAGGATGACTCTTTTCTGTCCCTTGGCATTGAGCTCTTGAATCTTTTTCAAGAGGTGTTCAGCTACGAAAGGGGCTTTCTTACTGGAGCGTGCCATGGTTGGGCTTAGTGTATGTTCTGTTGGTTTTGTATGTGCAACCACTCAATCAAACGGGTGTGTTCTAGCTTGATTTGCGTCGCCTTATGATGAGTGCATCGCTATATCTATGCCTTCTTCTGGTTCTTCTACCAAGTGCGGGTAAGCCCCAGGGTGTCATAGGGCTCTTGCGACCAATTGGTGCCTTGCCTTCTCCTCCTCCATGAGGGTGATCTACGGCGTTCATCGCAGCGCCTCGTACCCGAGGACGCTTTCCTAGCCATCTTGTCCAGCCCGCCTTGCGCTGATGAGTGGAATCAAACGGGTTGGAAGGCTGTGCAACCTGCCCGATGGTAGCCTTACATCTCTGGGATACCAGCCTTACTTCTCCCGAGGGCATCCTCAATGTGGCAAACGTGCCCTCTTTTGCAATTAGTTGGACTACAGAACCTGCTGCCCTAGCTATCTGCCCACCTCTGCCAGCCTGAAATTCTATGTTGTGCAATGATGTGCCCAAGGGAATCTTGCTCAATGGTAGTGTGTTGCCCGGCAAGATGGGAGCATCGGGTCCCGACACCACGGCGTCCCCTGGCTCTAGTCCTTTGGCATGCAGGATGTATCCTTTGGTGCCATCGGCATACGACACCAACGCGATTCGAGCGCTGCGGTTTGGGTCGTACTCTATACCAGTGATCCTGGCTGGAACGCCCAATCGATCCCGTTGAAAGTCAACACACCGGTAAAGACGCTTGTGTCCACCGCCTCGGTGCCTTGATGTAATCACACCTCGGTTGTTGCGCCCCTTGCTTCGATGCTGACCTGAAGTGAGTGCCTTGTGGTACTTTGGCCGATGCGCTTTCCTCCATCCCCAAACCAATTGGCTTTGTGGTCTTGACGACAAGTCTTGAACTAAGTTTTCGGTCATATGATTTGCTTGTCCTTGTAGCTCTACCTAAGCACTGAAGACTCAGCGAATAGAGCAATCCTTTCTCCCCAACCTATAGTGACAATGGCTCGCTTGTGGCGTGATTTTTGACCCACAAGCCCGCCCAATCGGGTCTTCTTATTTGGCAATCGATGGGTGTTGACGGACACCACCTTGACCTTAAACGCACTCTCTACGAAAGACTTAATCTCAGGCTTGGTAGCTCTTGGATCTACCTCGAACGTGTACTGGTTCCGCTCTAGGAGTCGTGCTGATTGTGCGGTAAATATGGCACGCCTAATTACATCTCTCATGTCTCCTTCTCCTTTGGTGCTATCTCCATCTACGACAATGGCATCTTTTCCTTGTCCTCGTCAAGCTGCAATCTACCCCCTACCACACTCGGTTTATAGTCTATTTAGCTAGAGTGTGCACTTATTCCATTGGCTTTTTGTGCTTGCTACACGCGGGGTTGCTTTTGTTCCATACCTATGGCATAGAGTTGTATGAGAGAAGCCATCTCTTTTCCACACTGAGCATGTTTGGCTTATGAGAACGGTGTTGCATCCAGTGGGATTTGAACCCACGATCGTCCAATTATGAGTTGGGTGCCTTAACCATTTGGCTATGGATGCTGTCTACCTGGCACCATCAAGCCAGAGCTCACAGCTCATCTCTGGCTTGATGTGATGTGTACCAGCTGTCATTATACTCCAGCTTAAGTTAACCTGTGTGTGTTGGTGCATCAAGCCAGACAACAGCATGAGTAAGGCATTCCACTTGTGTCATCAAGTCGGACCCATCTGCGTAATAGATGGTCTCTATCCCTCTTTGCTTGCATGGTACAACCGATGCGTATGCTTGCTTTTGTGATATGCTGTCGACACAATTGTAAGCACGTCTATAGGTAACACAGACACAACTGTCATGGTTTGCCCCGCGTAGTCTGTCTTGGCAGGCGAGACCATAGTGATCTTAGTTTGCATCCTGCAGCTCGTAAAAGTCTGGATTTATGTAGTCCTTCCGAAGAGGCCACCCAACCCAGCTGTCAGGCATGAGTATGCGCTTTAGGTGAGGATGGCTATCGTACACGATTCCAAATAGATCGTAAGACTCTCTTTCTTGGAAGTCTGCTGTCTTCCAAACCCAGAACACCGACGGAACCCGGGGGTTGTGTCTAGGCACGAATACTTTGATGCATACTTCTTCGGGCTGATCAGCTCCATCTACCACCCTCGTCAAGTAATACACGCTGGCTAAGGGACCGCCCGGAGCTACGTCGTAAGCACATTGGCAGCGGAGGTAATTGAACCCATATACGTACAGAGCCACTGCTACAGAGGGCAACTGATCCGACCTTACCTCTACAATCTCAATCCCTTGGTAGTCAAAGCCTAGAGGGCGATTCTCTAACCTCTTCTCTGCTAGCCAGGACGATATTCTTCCTCTGACTGGCCCTACTTTGTTCGTAGGGTTAGCTACAACCTCAAGCTGTTGTGTGGTCATACATACTATGTGTGTCATTGATGCAAGCAGGCAAGCTAGCCTTGGTTCCCGTGCGCTTTATAACACAGTAACAGTAGGTGTTGAATCGCAACGGTCTCACTGAAACCACCCATACCATACCATGGAAAGTGTCACTATGCTCAAAGCCGGCATCTGATGCTTGCTAAAGCATGCTTAAAACCACTCCAAAGCTCCTTTTCTCCAAGCATACACCAGCCCTACCACCAGCACAAACAGAAATATACAGATCTCTACAAAAGCCCAAACGCCTAACTCATGAAAAGCAACAGCCCATGGATATAGGAATATAGTTTCTACATCAAACACAACAAACACCAGAGCAAACATGTAGTAGCGTATGTTGAACTGAACCCAAGCCTCTCCCATAGGTTCAATCCCTGATTCATACGTGGTGCGTTTCTCTGCACTCTTGCTGCTTGGTGCTAGCACACCAGACACAGCAAAGGCACCAACAGGAATGAGACACAGTATTGCAAAGAAGAGAAGCAAAGGGTTGTATCCTGGCAACGTGAGCATCTTAAAGTGTGGTTGTAGGTGGTTTGTGGTGTGTTTTGTACATTGGGGCGGCAAAAGGCACAAGCCCGGAGGTGGCACGTACACGGATTGTGATGCCCTGATCCTTTGTCTTGACACAGTTAGCTTCCCTGCCTATCATAGGCTCAGCTTATCGCGGAGTAGAGCAGCTTGGTAGCTCGCAAGGCTCATAACCTTGAGGTCATAGGTTCAAATCCTGTCTCCGCCAGTTGGCTTGCCTGCGTGGCCCAACAGCTCTTCCTACACCATACCAAAGCATCTTACTAAGATTCAATCCATTCAAGTCCTATACAATTATGAGCTATGCCCAATTGGTATCGAAGATAGAAGCAAATGAGTGTAAACCAAACTTGCCCATAATTTCTCCCGGAGACCTTCTTAGGGTTGGTGTGTTGATTCGTGAAGGAAACAAGTCAAGAGTTCAGCCTTTTGAAGGGACTGTGCTTGGAATCCGTCGTCGAGGATCGGGCACTACTGTGGTATTGCGCCGTTTGACGCAAGGCGTAAGTGTAGAACGAGTCTTGCTGCTTCATTCGCTCAAGATAGCGAGCATAAGGGTGTTACGTCGTTCTAAGGTAAGAAGAGCCAAGCTCTATTACTTACGGCAGCCACAGGCTCGAAAAACAAGGCTTAAGCAGAGGCTGTGACCTATGGCATCCAAGCTTAGCTGTCGTGACAACCCTTTCGATTGCACCATCCAAGCTTTCAAGAAGCAATAGCCTGGCAGCACGGAAAGGGTTGACACTAGTCCACTCTTAGTGTACACTTAGTTTGTAATTGCAGGTTAAGAACGAAGCCAAAGCATGCCTGCTAGGTACGTGTGAATAAACGGATGGAGACCCATTCTTCTACCAACTAGGAGATGTTTATGCAAGTGCCACGCAATCCTCTCAACAGAGGCGCTGTTACCTACTGTTTCGATGCCATATCGAGACTTGCGATTCCAGACTATGTCGTCCATATAGTCATCTTCGCCGGTGCTACCGGGGTATGCTACGTCATAAATCTTGCTGTTCTAAACGTTCAATCTCCCGCGTTCCAGGCTTGGCTCTTGGTCCATTTTTGTCTACAGAATACACACAAAAGATTAAAGCAGGCTTGCCAATCTGTTCTCTCTTTTGTGTCTTTATTAATGACGTATTCGCAAAGAGCATGTGCGACTTCCACCTTCGTGCTACTAGCTATAGCCTGTGTAAGCGTTGTGTATAGAGACTGTAGAGGCCGCTACTTGGCTGAAAATTGTGCGGTTGTATCGACTTCTCTAGTCAGCGATTACGACCTTAGCAAAAAAAGACCTACCGGTGTGGACGTTGAGACAAACCACAGGGTTACCTTAGTGAACTGGGCCTCTATTGACATCACGCCCTGTGCTCGCGAGGTCTCCAATTTTCTAGGCCTTGCGCTACCAAGTAGCGTGGATGGTTCTCAACGTTTGCTTCTTCAATCTGAAAGCACGCTGGTAGCAGCTGAGCTCTTTGGCACACCTGAGTCTTGGCTTTCTTTAGATGATTTCCGCGAAGAAAGCCTTACGGCCGCAAAAGAATTAGAGCAGCGTTTGATTCTCATGGATTTGACAGCAGATGCCATCGGCGAAGCATTGAGTAAGCAAGCCCCTAGCATCTTCTCCACTTATAAGAGCCAACCCAAATCACGTTCTCTTCTTGCTACGATTAGTAACAGCTCCATGGATCTTAGCATTGTTGCGAACAACCCACGAGCCCAATCGAATGCATATGATGTCTTATTTGTAGCGCCTATCCCGCTCTCAAACCAGGTCGTTCATAGGATAAGCTGGGTGGCAGCCAAAGTATCACAAGCCATGTGTCTACAACCCTATTATGAGTTCATAGGTCCGATAGAGTGGCCGGAGCTAACATGTGAGAATTTGTCATGCAGTGAAGAATCTGTTACACAACCTCAAAAGATCTTCGAATGAAATTCGAACTTTGCTGTCTCTCCAGAAACCCGTGGAGTTTTGACTCTAAGATCAAAAGATCAACCTTTGCCTTTGGTCAACAGGACTCTGAGTGTTCTCGCTGAATCCCGTGTCGTGAAAGCAAGGTTGGGGTGGTCGACAACGCAAGGCGTACCTCCCCTTAGGTATGACGTAAATAGAACAGCGCCGTGGTTTCGTAATAAGCAGGCCAAGGAGTACCCGCAATCAGATCATGTCATTCGAAGAAATAGTCAGATTGCAATCGAAGAGCAAACGTACGGTCTAACGGCCTCTTTGAGTAGGTCCGAAGACTATTGTTTGGTCCCCATGGAGAACGTAGGCCCTCAACTTAATACCGATTCCATACAAGGATCGGTCCAAAGAGCATACGATACTGCAAGGACAGGGAACACCATATCAGGCGAATGGGCCAAAATGAAAATTAACTTGCTGAATAACCAAGGGACTACGTTTAGTGCTAGAAGATCGCAGCTAGGCAAAAAGGTGGCATCCATACGTGATCTCGAACCTATAAGCTTGGAGAAAGCCAAGGGGATAGAAGCCTTCCTAGAGTTTCTTGATGGCGTTTCCAAATTCGATACTCTTGCCAAAACGTTTAAGCCTGCTGTTTACGCAGTAGAGTTCCTTCGACCTCTGAAGGATAAGGTTATCGAAAGATGCACAGTTAGAGACGTCAACTTGATGCAAAGGCTTGACTCAGGAGAAGAAATTCAGCAGATTCAATTCTGCTCAGTCAATTTAACCGAGGAGGAGTTGTTGGTGGGTTTGTGTGCCTATTTCGAGAAACGAACCAGTGAGATTTCTGTTGATCTTGTCGCGGATGCAAAAGAGACCACACGGGTGAGATTAGAATTATCTTCACCAATTACTAGTTCTAGGTGGCGTCCTGCTCGATCTCGACGTCGTCGAAGACTATAGAGCGATCAATGCAGTTACACAGGCCGTTGAGTTGAGGCCTGGCCCTCAATGCTGAGAGGTCGCGGTGGGAGTTTTCATCCATAAGCTTTTCTTTGGTTTGGCTTTGAAAGGACAAGCGACAGGGTCTCGTGCACGGAGGTACTCAATGCAATCAAATCAGTATATGTTTAGTCTTTTTTTGTACGGTGGCTCCACTTTCCGGCTTCCGTCCAAACATTGGGCATATAGCATTGCGACTTTAGGAGCGTGTATGCAGTGTTGGTACTGTGCGTGTTGACTCGATAGCGCCGCTGTGGTGTTGGGTGTGTGATGGATTGTGCTGCGGGTGTGGGGGGTGCTGCGGGTGTGGGTTGTGCTGCGGGTGTGTGGCGAGTTGTGCTGCGGGCCCTACCTTATTGAATAGGCACCCCAGACAAAGAAGTGCTGTGTGATGGGCCTTGCCTATTCAATAGGGCGTGTGGTGTTGCCGAGGACCAGACTTGAACTGGTGACCCCAGGATTTTCAATCCAATGCTCTACCAACTGAGCTACCTCGGCGCATGCCACCAGTACCAGGCTTCACATCAAATAGGACGAGGAGGGTGCTTGCGCTCCTAAAGTCGCCCTGAGACGCGTCCGCGGAGGACGAGGACTCCGCGTGGTGTGGCCTTGCGGGTCCTGGCGGGTAGGCCTGGCCCCGTCTCCGCTCGTCCTATGGGGGGTATGCTATCACCCTTGCCCCTCTCGGTCAAGTGCTTCCGCAGCACGGTGCGCACGGTGGCTCGTCCTCCTAAGAGTGTGGCCTCCCTGTCCGCGTTTGTGTGCAGGGAGGCAGTTCGGTGGTGTTGGGATGCCCGGGACTCGAACCCGGAACCAATCGGTTAAAAGCCGACTACTCTGCCATTGAGTTAGCAGCCCGCAGAGCTGTGTGCCCACGGGTAGCATTATACTACCCTTGGGGTCATCCTTGGGAGGACCGCGTGTGGTCCTGGTCCTGGTCCAATACGACGTCCTGGTCCGGTGTGTCCCCTCTTGGTCCTCCTGGGTTGGGTGGTCCTGGTCCTCCTGGCGGCAGGCCTCTGCGTCCTCCCCCGGAAGAGGACGAGGGCCCGGAAGAAGAGCACGCGGACGCGGCACAGCTCTTCCTGATTTGGCTATTCTGATGTTAGACATGTGAGAGTCGCATGGCTCAAGTTCTGCTGTATGAGGCGCTTCGAGAGGCCATCCTAGAGGAGATGGAGAGAGATCCAAGGGTGTGTGTGATGGGAGAGGACGTGGGTCACTACGGAGGCTCGTACAAGGTGACGAAGGGCCTGTGTGAGCGGTATGGGGATCTGCGGCTGCTGGACACACCCATCGCGGAGAACAGCTTCACCGGCCTTGCCATTGGGGCTGCCATGACCGGATTGAGGCCCATTGTGGAGGGCATGAACATGGGCTTCCTGCTGCTGGCGTTCAACCAGATAGCTAACAACGCAGGTATGCTGCACTACACCTCCGGAGGCAACTTTACCACCCCCATCGTGGTTCGTGGCCCAGGAGGCGTAGGAAGGCAATTGGGGGCAGAGCACTCCCAGCGGTTGGAGTCCTACTTCCAATCGGTGCCAGGGTTGCAGATGGTGGCATGCTCAACCCCCTACAATGCGAAGGGCCTGCTCAAGTCTGCTATCCGCAGCGAGAACCCTGTGATCTTGTTCGAGCACGTGCTCCTGTACAACCTGAGAGAGGACTTGCCAGAGGCGCCCTACACCCTAAGCTTGGAGAGAGCAGAGGTGGTGCGCGCAGGCCGCGACGTGACCCTGCTGACCTACTCTCGCATGAGGCACCACGTGCTCCAAGCAGCCAGGATACTAGTGGATCAGGGGTACGACCCTGAGATCATTGACCTGATCTCTCTCAAGCCGCTAGACATGGGCACCATTGCCACCTCCATCCGCAAGACCCACCGGGCGCTGATTGTGGAGGAGTGCATGCGTACCGGCGGCATCGGTGCGACTCTGCGGGCTTCGATCATGGAGCACCTGTTCGATGAGCTGGATGCGCCCATCGTGTGCCTGTCCTCTCAGGATGTGCCTACCCCCTACAGCGGCATCTTGGAGGAGATGACCGTGATCCAGCCCAGCCAAATCGTGCAGGCCGTAAAGAGCCTGTGTGACCGCTAAGTCTCTAGGCTCCGCTCCCTATGGTCCTCTTCGCCAATACGCTGGTCGCTAAGCCCCTATGGTCGCCAAGACCAAGAGTGCTAGGGAGGACGCGGCTGTCAGGGCGACTGTCAGGAGCAAGGGCGACTGTCAGGAGCTATGTGCTAGGGCGGCTGTCAGGGTAGGGTGGCTGTAAGGGCGACTGTCAGGAGCGGCTGCTAGGCTGATTGCTTGGGTTGCTAGACGCCGTCCTCCAGGCTATGCTTCTAGGCTTCTAGGCTATTGCCCCTTCCCCGCTTGTGGAAGAAAGGGCACCACCTTGCTCCTGACAGTCGCCCTGACAGTCGCCCTTGCTCCTGACAGTCGCCCTGACAGCAAGCTATGGTATGGTCGACCCCGCTCAGCTAAGTGGCGAAGTGGTCCTGGTGCTCCTCAACTCGCCCTCGCCAATGTAGTGCTAGGCTGCTCAGAGTGCTAGGCTGCTAAGATGGGGGCGCAGAGCTGGGTCGCCTAAGCTAGGCGGGTGGTCCTGGTCCTCCAGGATGTAGGCTCCAATAGGACGAGGAAGAGGAAGAGTGCTAGGCTGCTAAGGAGGACGAAGAGCGCCTAAGCTAGGCCCCTCCCAACCCCGCCCAATCCCTATGCTCGAGGGCGACTTGAGGAGCGGCTGATGGCGACTTGAGGAGCGGCCTATGGTCGCTTTCGCTAGGCTAAGCAAGGCCGCCCCAAGACCAAAGACCAAAGACCAAAGACCAAAGACCAAAGACCAAAGACCAAAGACCAAAGACCAAGAGTGCTAGGGCGACTGTAAGGAGCACCTCTTCGCTCAGAGTGCTGCTCCCTATGGTCGCCAATCCCTATGCTCGCCAAGCGAATAGGCTGGTCGCCGCTCCTTACAGTCGCCAAGTGGCCCCTCCCAACCCCACAAAGGAGGGCAATGCTAAGAGTGCGAAGCAGCTAAGAGTGCGAGGCTGCTTGAAAAAGAGTGCTAGGCTAATGACCCATATGCTCGCCTAGCTCCTAAAGTATCAATGCTTACAGTACTCTAAGTACTGTAAGTACTACTACTGTCACTACTGTCACTACTACTACTATGACTGCTACTATGACTGCTACTATGACTGCTACTATGACTCTTATTATTTACAATCGTATTTATAGTACGAGTCATTAGTATGAGTAATAGAATGCTTCTCACTAGCTATTCAGATTTACATGATAGCTGTGTTAGCTATAGACACCAACTATGAGGACCTATTCAATAGGAGCATTCTGGCAGGAAGACGAGGAGGACCTACACTTGGTTGGTCCGAGCGAGCTCCCGTCTTTCTCAACCACTCTTAGCAGCCTAGCACTCTTTGCGACGAGCCTATAGGCGGAGGACGCCCTAGCACTCTTGGCGACGAGACTATAGGCGACCGTAGGAGGTCCTCCTTGGAGACCAGCCTATTGGCCTTAGCTTAGGCGACGAGGACGAGCGCTCCTGGCGACCCAAGCTAGCTTAGGCGAGCAGCCTATCGGGGTGCGCTGTTTAGCTTACACCGCACCCTACACCTCACACGCTCGTACTAGGGTAGTGGAGGCGAGCATAGCACTCGACCTATTGGTGACCACCCTGGCGACCAGCCTACTGGCGACTATAGGAGCTTGGCGACGAGACTATAGGCAACCATAGGGCTTAGGCGACGAGCACCATAGGAGCTTGGAGCCTACACTACACTGCACCAAACGCCTCTTGGCGAGCCCTGGAGGGCGAGGACGAGGACTCCGTAGGGCGGCTTTAGGAGCGCTCCTAAAGCCGCCCTGAGCATCGAGTTGGGTGTTAGGACTCGGAAGGGTCTCAGATATGGCTGTGGTGAGCGCTCCTAAAGTCGCCCTGCTCCTAAAGTGCTCCTAAAGTCGGCATCTCCACATCTCTCCTTTCCATCCTGCTCCTTACAGCCGCCCTATGACCTGGTGAGTGTCAAATAGGAGGGGGACAGGACGGTGGACACAAGACGGATCTGGGTGTGAAGAGTGCTCATTTGGAGGACGAGGACCACCTCGGCTGGTTGGCTTTAGGAAGAAAACCCCGCTCGTCCTCGTCCTCCTAAAGTCGCTCCTTACAGTCGCCCTGTGCTCCAATAGGACGGCGGTGTACGCTAATAGCGGACGCGTGGGTTGGGTGTAGCAAGCGGGGACGCAGATGCACGCATGGTGAGCATGCGTGCATGTGCGGTGGGTTAGGAGAGAGGCAGGCTACGGACAAGCGTGTGCTGGGCGAGGGAGATGAATGGGTTTACGGCAATGCCAGCCAGGCTCGATGCCAACACGCAGACACCGATGACCGCCTCGGGGAGGGCCAGTCTCGGAGCACCAGGACCCCCAAGCATGCCCTGAGTGGCCGCTCCTAAAGTCGCCATGCGATCCACATAGGGGGATGTCTCGCTGGGCTCCTTCACGAGCATGGCCTTGATGACTCTAAGGTAATAGTAGATTGAGACCGCGCTGGAGAAGAGGCCCACCAGCACAAGGGTATGCAACCCGGCCTCCCAACCGGACCAGAACAGGTAGACCTTGCCAAAGAAGCCTGCCAGAGGAGGCAGCCCCCCCAGGGAGAGCAAACAGATGCCCAGGGAGAGGGCAAGCCGTGGGTCTCTGCCGTACAGGCCCGTATAGTCTCGGATCTGGTCGGTGCCCGTCCGTAGGGCAAACAGCACGCTGCAAGCAAACGCGCCCAGGTTCATGAACAGGTAGACCCCCAGGTAGAGGATCAAGGACGCTATCCCCTGGTCGCCTAGGGGCACGGACGCGGACGCGCCCGCGTCCGCGCTAGGAATAGGAAGGCCCCCATTGATTAGGCCGGCAATCAGCCCGATCAGGAGGTAGCCTGCCTGGCTGATGGAAGAATAGGCGAGCATGCGCTTCATGCTGGTCTGTGTGATGGCAATCAGGTTCCCTAGCAGCATGCTGAGAAGGCAGAGCAGGCAGAGCAGGCGGCTCACCTCTCCAGACAGCTCACCCGCATCGAGGCACAGGTGGGTGAGAAGCCGGGTGGCAAGGGCCAGGCCTGCAGCCTTCGATCCGACCGAGAGGAAGGCCACGCCCGGAGTGGGAGAGCCCTCGTACACATCCGGTGCCCACTGATGGAAGGGGGCCGCAGAGGTCTTGAATCCGATGCCCACTAGGACGCATAGCATGGCTATGCCTAGCCCCAAGTCGGATTGGAGCGGCTGCGCCCTGCTCGCTAGCTTGAGCCCCACCTGGTAGAGCTCGATCTCTCCACCCGATAGGCCGTACAGCCAGGACAGGCCGTAGGCAAGTATGGCCGAGCTGGCTCCACCTATAAGCAGGTACTTCATGGCTGCCTCGTTGGAACGGGCGTCCTTCTTCAGGTGCCCGCTGAGCAGGTATGAGCTCAGGCCCAAGCACTCCAAAGATACGAACACCATGACTAGGTCGTTGGCTCCCGATAGGAGCATGCCCCCTATCGTGGCGGACAGGAGGAAAAGCACAAATTCGGTCGTCGAGCCTCCCGCTCGCTCCACATAGTCTGTGGATAGGCACAGGCACAGCGCCGAGCTGACGGCAATCAGCAGGCGGAATGCTACGCCGAGGGGGTCTCCTTGGAAGCTGCCCAAGAAGCTAAGGACGGGGGCTTGGTACCACTGCTCAAGCAGCAACACGGTGGCCAGAGCAAGCCCGGCTAGAGCGACTCTTGGATAGGAGGAAGAGGGGCGAGGTGTCTGCTGTACGGCCGAAAGGTCCAGGATGGTGATGGACAGCAGCGCAGCGGTCAGGATGCCCTCCGGTAGGAGGGTGGTGGCATGGAGGAGGGAGATGGGATCTGCAAGTTCCATAACTCTGTCTTGTCCTTGTCGTAAGGCTAGGGTGCTGTGATGCCTTTTGGCCTGCACCTACGTGTGTGGAGAGGCGGGCACACAAGTGCTCGTCAAGCCACAGCAACTCGTCCGAGGAGGACCCGGAACCCGGAGAAGACTTGCCCTAATAGGACGAGCGCACACCTAATAGGACGCCCTCTTCGGCGCCAGTCCTTCTCCTGTGAACACGCCGTCCCTTCGCAGAATACACCCGCGCGGAAGCGGAAGACGACCCGGTCCGGTTGAGCGTCGTGTGCCAGGAAGCGTGCGTGGCCCCCAAGAAGAAGAGCAGGAGCGCGGTGGCAACCACACATCAATTGCGTCCTGTGGGGCTCCGGTGTCTGCAGGACGGGCTGGTCCTGGTCCCGGCTGACCCTAGAAACGGAGATGGGCGTAGGCCTTGTTGGCTTCCGCCATTCGGTGCACCTCCTCTCTCTTTCGGATCGCGTTCCCGGTGTGCTTAGCGGCATCTAAGATCTCGTACGCCAGTTTGAACGCCATGTCCCTACCAGGCCGCTTGCGCGAGGCGCTCAACAGCCACCGGATGGCTAGGGCATGCCCGCGCGCAGGAGTCACCTCCATGGGCACTTGGTAGGTCGACCCGCCGATGCGTCGCGCCTTGAGCACGATCCTAGGGGTAGTGTGCAGCACTGCTTGGTTCAGTATGGACAGCGGATCCCTCTTCACCTTGGACTCCACCCGCTTCATAGCTTGGTAGAAGATGCGTGAGGCGAGTGACCTCTTGCCGTGCCGAAGGATGCGGTTGATTAGCATGGTGGCCAGGCGGCTTCGATAGATAGCGTCTGGCTCGATGGGGCGCTTGGGAGCGCTCTTCCTGCGTGACATATGTGTTTCTAATGGGTGTTGAGGGTAGGGCACTTCGCTCCTAAAGTCGCCCTGCGGAAGCGAAACAAGACAAGCGCGAGAGGGCGACTTTAGGAGCGGTGGCATGAATCGGGCAGGTGGGACGAGGCTACTTTGGCCGTTTGACTCCGTACTTGGAGCGTGCTTGGCGGCGATCTTTCACACCAGCTGCATCCAAGCTTCCTCGCACGATGTGGTATCGCACTCCTGGCAAGTCCTTCACCCTTCCTCCTCGAACGAGGACGACCGAGTGCTCTTGCAGGCTATGCCCGATGCCAGGGATGTAGGCGGTGACCTCAAACTTGGAAGTCAAGCGAACTCTGGCCACCTTGCGGAGAGCCGAGTTGGGTTTTTTTGGTGTAGTTGTGTGGAAGTCGGCGGGTCGGTTGCCCGTGTGGTATGTCTCCGCCGCTCTGCAGAACCGTACGTGATGCTCGCGCCTCATACGGCTCCTCGTAGAGATCGAGCCTCTATTCGAAGAGCAGAAGCATGCGGGCGAGGCTTGCCTGAGAGGTGTGTGCTAGGGGGTGCCGTGGAGTTGGCAGGGGCCAGCCCAGCACGGGTCATCTCTGGCCCCTCTTGTTCGAAGGCGTTCCCCCCCTTTGCTCTGTTCGCGCAGGGGCCTGTCTCCTGTCTTCTGACCCCCCACCTGCTTAGCCCGGCAAGCAGCCGAGAATCTGCGCGTCGGGCTTCTTCTCGGGCTCGGTGTGGCACACAGCTGCTCCAGGCTTGGATTGCAGGGTTGAACTCCGCGGCGAGAAGGGCCCGAGAGCATGCGTAGCGCCCTCGCACGATGTGTGCGAGGTGGTTGAGGTGCCCTTGTCTGGAGCTTGAGGAGGAGCCTACGCGTGTCTGGAAGAGTGCCCCTCTGCCCACTCCTTGTCCTCGCGGCGGATGCGGTGCGGGGGTGCTTCGCCCAACCGGATGAGACGGGATCGTTGCGAGCTGGCGGGTGTGCCAGGATGCCCACCACAAGCCAGCCGGTTGGTGGTGCAAGCACATGGAGCTGTGAGACATTCTAGTGGTCAGAGGGTGGATCTCCCATCCTAGGCGGGAGATCCAGTCTTGCAGGCTTGAGTGGCATGCCTTGAGGCAGGCTAGGTCCTTATGAATCAGCACCAGTCGCGTGCTCAGCTCTGCGCTCCTAAAGTCGCCATCCGATCCTACCGGGCTTTGGCGGGGGTGACAGAGCACCTGCACTCGCAAGGTGTAGGTGGGGGTTGGTTGAAGGCGATGGCACAGGCTGCGCGCAGCCATTGGGAGCGATGCCCAGGAAGGCTCGCAGTGGTAGCCATGGGCTTGCGGTGCTTCTTCGCGGGCGGCGTGCGTACGCCCCGGCCTCCCCCCCAAGCGTGTAGAGGAGCGTGGTGGAGAGCCTTGCACAGCACGGGGGCGATTCGCCCCGGCTGAGCCCATTGGCATTGGAGGGCAAGCAGAGGCCGAGAAGGGCTCTCGTTGGTTTGGAGATGCTATATCTGGCAAGACGTGGCTCTCCTCTGCTTTGTAGGTCCGCTTTTGGAGGGTACTCAACACACAGGCACAGCACCTTGCCCTCCTTACAGTCGCCCTGGTCCTTCGGCTGGTTGTGTGTAGGATCATGCTTGGTGCTGGTGCTGGTCCTAGTAGCGGCTTCTCGTGATCTCACGGCTTAACGTCAGCGGATCGCCTGTGTTCTAGCTCGTTGGTGTGCCCAAGGTGTGTCACGGTCCTTCTAGCATGTTCGGTGTGCCAGCACGTCGGTGCCTCCGTGAGGCAAGGCTTGGTGTTGTTTCCAGCTGGTCCTGGTGTGTGTGAGGGGGGGGTGCTTTAGGAAGATCTCACTGCCGTGGTCTGTGTGCTAAGTGGGGCTCCCTTCTTCGTGCTCTCTGGGGCGGACGCGGACGCGTCCTCTTTTAGGCGTAGGCGCCTCCTGGTTAGGCCTGCTGTAGGCCCGGGAAGCCACAGCTGTCCTTCTGGATCGAGCATCACCCCTCTCCAAAGGCTTAGCGGGCTCCTGTTGCCTCTCTTGCCAGCGCCGCCAACCATTGATGAGCGCCGTGGTCTGGTTGAGCAGAAGGATGGTCTGTGCACCCTTGATCCATGGCGTACGGCACAATTCGGACCTCAGCTGCTCCCACGTGTCTTGTCGGGGCCACAAGAAGTACTTGGTCAGGGCCAGGGGCCCCTTGTGGCGGGTCAGCCGATTGATGGCGATTCCTATATTCTTCTCTGGCCACACGAGTTTGAGGCACAACGGGTGGACACGGAAGCGTGTTGTGTGCAATGAAGTGGACATCAAGGTTCTTCTCCTAACAAGCCAAATGCCTGCCTGCTAAGAATATATCAGAGTCTTGTAGCTCCTGACCTGTGCCTTCCTCCTCACAACAAGAGTACGGAGGGCCTTGTGGTGCGTGCATGCTCTCCTTGCGCACAGTGCAATGGGCGACTTTAGGAGCGTGTGGTCCTAGCACCCTGTTCGGCCACATCCATGCAGACGAGTGTGCACGTGCCAAAGCAAGCCACACGCTCGCGCGTGGTTAGCCAGCACAGTGTGGCCTGGCCTAGAGACACATACCACAGAAGGGCTCGACCCTCCCTGGGCAGGGCTATGCTGACAGACAGGGGTGTACCTACCCCATTCGATTCAGCAGGGCGTGCACCCTTGTGCATATAAGGGCCCATCCTACCGCTCCTTACAGTCGCCCTACCGTGCCCTCAACCGCTCCTTACAGTCGCCCTGGTGCTGGTCCTGG